TGGCATTTCACCCCTAACCACAGCTCATCCGCTGATTTTTCAACATCAGTCGGTTCGGACCTCCACTTGGCTTCACCCAAGCTTCACCCTGGCCATGGTTAGATCACCCGGGTTCGGGTCCATAAACAGTGACATTCGCCCTAGAAAGACTCGCTTTCGCTACGGCTCCGGAAAACCTTAACCAGGCCACTGCCTATAAGTCGCCGGCTCATTCTTCAACAGGCACGCGGTCAGAGATTCCATTCTCCTCCCACTGCTTGGAGGCTTACGGTTTCATGTTCTATTTCACTCCCCGATGGGGGTTCTTTTCACCTTTCCCTCACGGTACTACTTCACTATCGGTCATCCAGGAGTATTTAGCCTTACGAGGTGGTCCTCGCTGATTCACACGGGATTTCACGTGCCCCATGCTACTCGGGTTAGAGCGTAAGCTAGAGACACTTTTGGCTACTGGACTATCACCATCTAAGGTGCAGGATTCAGCTGCTTCGCCTAGTAACTCTTAGCTCGTGTCGCTCTCCCACAACCCCGCTTGCGCGGTTTAGGCTGTTCCCATTTCGCTCGCCACTACTCAGGGAATCGCTTTTGCTTTCTTTTCCTCTGGCTACTAAGATGTTTCAGTTCGCCAGGTTATCTCTTGCCTGCCTATGGATTCAGCAGACAGTCAAATAGGTTCCCCTATTCGGGTATCTCCGGATCAATGCTTGTTTTCAGCTCCCCGAAGCATTTCGTCGATTGCTACGCCCTTCTTCGTCTCTGGATGCCTAGGTATCCACCATAAGCCCTTCTTCATTTAAACCTCAATAATTCGAACAGTGCTAATACTACACAAAACTAGAAAAAAAGGGATTTTCAGCATCCACCTACGGTATTGATAGGTTTTGCCGTAGGTCAAGAAATCTCTAGCGGCTGGAGGTAAGCGGACTCGAACCGCTGACATCCGCCACAGGGTAAGTAGTCGTTTTATGCACGCCGATTTCGATGGTAACTTAGATTAGACTCTGTTTTCCATCGAGGCCAAGAGTCGCCGACGGCAGGAAACTACTCCCCTCCGAACACAGCCTACAACTCTCATCGTACTGTGCTCTCCAAGGGGCAACCCTGATTTCTCCCCTGGTAAGGGCGAGAAGATTGTCATCAGGGGCCCCTCTCCGACCCTCACTGTGCATGGCCATCGGTCATGGGTTCTATGGTCGGTCTGTGACCCTGCCATCGGCGATGGGGTGATCTCGGAGTTCCTGCGGGGTGGTTATGATGGGATCGGTCCATGGCTTATCACTCCGAATAAATGCAACTTGTGCCCGGAGGGATGAAGAGAGATAGTGTATTAAGCTGTTCGCAAGGACCAGCTCAATTCTCTTCCCTAGGGACTACAGGTGAGATAACCCTAGGAGAGCCGCCAACTCCAGCCGTAGGCCATGTACGACCCGTCGCGGGTCTAACCAAGTGCCCATCTTACCTTTCCTGCGCTCTTGATCACACACCTTGAGACAAGAGGCAGAGTTTTGAATGGCATGTTCCAGTCCTCCTACCCATTTCTGGGAAGAAGTTAGCCATCGGTTTCGGTAAACAATACTATCATTACCGCTTAGCAAGCTAAGCTTCCAACCCGCAAACGCAACGACCCAATTGCAAGGGCGGCGCTCTACCAACTGAGCTATACCCCCTTCAAACCAAAGCATCAATCAAGATGATTGTCACTAGTGTATCCAGTACACCCCCTTAGTGTCAATCCCATAAGCCTCTTTACGGATGGGAACAAAACAAATAGGGCTTCACTATTTCATTTCCCAAAGGTTGGGACTCCCAAAGAAAGTTGCAGCTTAGGACTCCTCCTCCCAAAGTTTGTTTGGGAACATCGGCAAAGCTGTAGGGACTGCCAAAATTGTAGGGACTCCCAAAGAAAGTTTGGGACAATCGGCATCGGCATCGGTGTTTTGAGATAGCAGAAAGAGAAAAGATATGGATTCAAGTTCTATTTTTTCTTTATAGCTACTTTCTAAAGGCTAACAGGTGCATATCGTCTACTCTTCCCAGTTGTTTGCATATGGAAGGGGATGAAACTTCCTCCCATAACATAAATTGACCTTTTTATTAAGCAGTCGTCTACGGAAGAGTTACTCACTATTCTTTGATTTCTTGTTACCATTACCACAAAGCCATTAATGACTCTAATCAAGATTCCCGTATGTATACCGCCGCCTCCAGGGGCCTATCCTCCTTCGGACTCCTTCGGACCGATCCCCTCCCGTGTCAAGCTGACCCTTCCCTCAGGGGAGAACATCTTCTCATAGGCGTTAGTCTCAGCTGTGGGACCATGAAGGTAGAATTTGTCATCATCTTCCCCCGATGCTTTAGGGAGATGGTCCCGTAAGGGAAACAGGCCCCACGGCTTATGCGATGCCCCAGGTAGGTCTCGAACCTACGACCAATCGATTAAGAGTCGACAGCTCTACCACTGAGCTACTGAGGCACACTAGTATAATATGACGTCTGTTGGTGATATATATTGTAATATAATTATAGAATAAAGGTATGTTTATCGCGTGCCAAATGAGAATCGTCCCGGAGGGACCATGTGGCCCGGAGAATACCTATCCCATTTGTTGAAATAATAAGAATCTTCTAAATTGGATTTGGATAAGGAGGTTTACAAACAAAAATGGAGAAAAAACAAATTGCGCCCGTGGTCTATATATACCCAAGGGGGGACCGGCGGTGAAGTCCGTATGTTACCTTGGGTGAATATTGTATTGGATGCTTGGTTTGCTTCCCATATTTATACTATAGCCCGTTCCCCGGGATCCGAAATCACAGACATTCATTCATTTTGTGAACTCAAAGATTTTTTCGGGACGAAGTACGGGACTTCCATTTATTTATATTTATCTGTCCAGCTGGAACCATTTTCTTTTTGCGACTTCGTCTACGGCAACATAGAGGTTATCAGTGCATCTTGTGAAAGCCTTGGACTTCGTCCAATTTGAAATGGATTCGTTTATGTTAGTGTGGCGCGGTGTTTTTCGTTTTGTTAGCAAGTGCAAATGGGTTCGCATAGATCAAGATCCAGGGTTTGATCTGGAACGAATACCCAGCGACCTGACAATAGAGGACGTTGATTTTCAAGTGTGGAGTTCTGTGTTGATCTTTCCGGTCGTGGATATGATGGCGTCCTGTTGGGATGTGGAGGACGGTAGAACCGAACTTTTGAGCCTGGCGGGATGTGACAACGTATTGTCTTACCCCGAAGCTTTCCAGCGGGGTTCACACCTAGTTGCTTTGAAGGGCCTGTAGCGGGATGTCTGGTTCTATCTTAGTCCAACTTAATAAGATAAGCCCCACTCTCTTCCTCTGTCATGAGAGGCGCGCGGCTTCGGCGGGGCAAGTAGGCGGTAGGATGCCGCTCGCCCCTGGCTCTTTTCCTTTCATAGGGTGGAGGAAGCGATATGTCTCAAAATTATGGCAGAGAATATTCTACACAAATAAGCTAAGCCCTGAAGGGAAAGGCCGGGAGTTCCCTGAAGTGCCGATGGTCCCGTGCCGATGCCGATGGTCCCAAACTTTCTTTGGGAGTCCCAAACTTTGGTTTGGGAGGAAAAATGTAGCGTTGAAGACTTGGTTGTTAACGCATCTAGCTTTTGTAGTCCCTGGCCGATGAGTTTGGGGAAGAATTGCAATTGCTGGTTACGGCTCATTTTGAGACCCCTACAAGTGCAGTGTGTCTATTAGCCAGCTGGGCATTGATTTTTCTTTATTTCTATTTTCTAATTCCGCCTACATATTTCCTGGACGGGTGTACAAGGATTTCTCTATGATGAATTCGCGAAGTAAGCTTGTTAGTGTCCCAAACTCTTCATGATTTATCCGAAAAGTATTGGGCCAAATTTCCTCTTTGAATTAACAGATATTCTGGCCCAGATAGGCTAGTAAAAGAGGAACTCCGGGGACGAAGTTCCCTATGGGACCTTTGCTTTAGGGAAGTGCCATTTTATGCTATGAACGAAGGCATAGAATTTGCACGCGATATCATTGAGCGCCAAAGAAAGACGGAATCACACTAGGGATGACGCCCGAATCGTAACCCGGTTCGAGTTTAGGCTCGTATTTAGTTCCCGAAGTTTGGGACTCCCAAAGTTGTAGCTTAGGACTCCTCCCAAAGTTTGTTGGGGACCATCGGCATAACGGGACCATCGGCACGGGACTCCCAAAGAAAATTTGGGACTCCTCCTACCAAAGTAAAGTTTGGGACCATCGGCATCGGTTCCTCTCCCGGACCGCATCGGCATTTATTTGGGTGTATTTGTCGGCATCGGCATCGGTATCGGCATTATCCCAGTTTACAGAATAATGGATATTTGAGTAAATAAACGCTGGCGTCCATCTTCAAATCAAATTAGGGGTATATCCTGTCCAAGTATAATAATATGGCCTTTCCAATGATTTTATAATGTTCCACGACAAGCAACTGGGGGGAAAGAGCGCTAACAGCCTGTCAGACATTATGGTTTGCAAAAGAAAGGCCGACGAGCCCTGAAGAGGAATAGTGAATGGCAAGACTAAATCCAATCGGATAATGCAAAGATTTTGATATTGCCGAATAGACGGGCGAGGAGGGACTTGAACCCCCGACTCCGCGGTTCGTAGCCGCGTGCTCTAATCCGCTGAGCTACACGCCCTGAGTTTCATGAAATTACTGTGCAAAGAAAGTATATCATACATTAATAGAGAGAACAAGCAGGCCCTAAAATATCCTTAAATTCCGGCACCACTTAAAAAAATAGGCCGATACCACAGACCATCCCGGAGCCCCCCCGGAGGGGACCATCTAGTGAAACGGGGGCAACATGTCCATTCCATGATGATAACCTAAAACAAATGTTGGATCCGTTATTTGAATACAGAGTTTTGTGAAATATGGCCCCAATTGTTTTTCAGGCATGTTTTTGGGAAAGTTTTGTTTTATGATGGGGGGACTTAGATGCTGAAGAAAAGTGCAGAAGGCTTTGCCGTAAGAACCTAAAAAAATTGGTGTTGTCAGGTTTGTGTAATAAGTTTTCTAAGAAGAGCCGCACTTTTCCTCCCAAAGTTGTAGCTTAGGACTCCTCCCAAAGTTTGTTTGGGACTCCCATTTCTTTGGGACCATCGGCATCGGTAAAGCAAAGTTTGGGACCATCGGCATCGGCATCGGCACGGGACCATCGGGAATTTTAGGGATTTAGTCCCACTTTCGTTGGTCTTGGAATATCAAAACAAAAAACAATGCTTATATATTATTGTTGAATATAGTGTATATACTATATATTTATTCTGTCTATTTATAGATTGTCTATACGAAACTTATGGTTCGTATACTATACCTTTCGGGTGTTATGTATACATCAAATATATACGATTTTTGAACAAATTTGTTTTTGTTTGTTTAGATGGAAGAGAGTATAAACATAAAGCTGGATGGGAGGGAAGAGACAGAAGTTTTTTTAGAAAAAACAAAAACAGATCAAGACTTTTGAAAACTCTCCTATACGGTGCTCGTCAATAAAGTAATTTAGCAATTTAGTAGGCAAATTAGGTAGTATTTTAGCATAGGGGAATCCCTATTGTATAACCTAATAAGCTACTAAGTATATATGGTAGTATAGGAAATCTATATGTAGAAATATCTGATCATATACCATTTATCATATACCACCGATGGCCATGGCCAAAGTGGCTCTCTAATCTATTCTATAAGCTGCTCTCTTCTTCCCAAAGTTTGGGACCATCGGCACAACGGGACCATCGGCATGTATTGATGACCAACAGGGAAGACCTCGGTTCCTATTTTCTCCTAGAACTCTTCTTTACAATTCTATCCTTTCTACTAAATTAATAAGTCTTAACTTAATATGTGATTCGGAGCAGCGGGATTTGAACCCACGACCTCCACCACCCCAAGATGGCACGCTACCAAGCTGCGCTATGCTCCGTAGAGGATACTCTGATATTTATTTTAGCTTGCAAACCAGCTGGCTATCAGCAATTTTGAAAACTCAAAGAAAATAGAAATATCCCTCCGGGACGATACACCAATATTTCATAACATAAAGAAACCCCTCACCCTTACAAATTCGTCCCCTGTTCAGGTTCGAGTATCTTTAGTTATGACTTTGCTAAGGATATTTACTTCCAATCTAATGAAATTCAAGTTAGAGAACAGTAGAATTTCACCAAATAAAAAGCTTAACTGAAGTTCAAGACTGTTAAATAGATAAGACAGAAATATATACGAGTTCTCCAATCCAATAAAATAATGGAGACTAAGAGTAAGAACTCATCACCTTGCCCCGATGGAGAAAAAACTTTAGGTGTGTAAACACCGAAGGGGAACCTAAATCCACAAAGCACGATGCATATAGGGTTCAATCCAACCAGAGGGCATCCTATTATCCCGATACTCCCTTCGGGACCTTTGGGGGAATCCCGGCCATCAGCGTAACGGGACTCAACGCGTTTTTCATACGACTCATACCTTACAACAACCGGGAAGAGAAAACATTTCTGAATAAATCAATTCAAAGAAATACAACAATGGACTTTTTATAACCAACTGGGTGCAATAAGAAAAAATATGGGTTATATATTTTTCACGCTAAATTGCCAGCTTCTCTTTGTGTATGGAAAGAACTCTTAACCCCAACCATGTTTCTTTCCAGACAATAAACCACGTATTTTGTATGTGAGAAAGTTTGTATGGTTCACATGTGATGAGATGATATGTTTAACATCACAGCCCCTCGTTGCTTCCCTCCCCCCACTTGGCCATCTCGGAGGCTGCCGTAACCCCAATAGTCCCCCCGATCGATCCAGTTGGACAAATGGTGGCAAGGGGCGAAATGTAAGCCATTGGCATCGCCACTATTAGAATTATGCCATATATGGAGCCGCTATTTATGAAAGACTTAGCCTAAGGCCGACCTTGTGGCCACAGCTCCAATCAACTACCAAACAATCCAAGTATTCTAGAGACTTTTCCTCCCAAAGTTTGGGACAATCGGCATAAGGGGACTCCCAAAGTTTGGGACAATCGGCATAAGGGGACTCCCAAAGTTTGGGACAATCGGCATAAGGGGACTCCCAAAGTTTGGGACAATCGGCATCGGCACGGGACCATCGGCATAGAATAGAAATAGAGTAGAAGCCAATTTCTTTTGGACACTCAGGAGACATTTTAGGTTCCCGTCCCGCAACTCCCCTAAAGGTACCCGGAGGCCATCGGGGCAAGGGGATAAACGGGCCGGACTCCCTCTTTATTTCCAGCTCACAAAGAGGCTTATGGTATTGACAATAGTTATCTGTATAGATAAAATAATGGCGAATCCTGGTGCCCTAGGTGCAGAGGAAACACGCCAATCCATCCCGAACTTGGCGGTGAAACTCTGTCGCGGTGACAATACTTCAGGGGGAGCCCTGTGGGAAAATAGCTCGGCGCCAGGTGCAAGACTGGTCTAGGGGATAGACAACTATCAAAAAGACTTGTCCCACAGGTTTGGCCTCCTCCTCCCAAAGTTGTAGCTTAGGACTCCTCCCAAAGGTGAAAGTTTGGGACCATCGGCATAACGGGACCATCAGCATAACGGGACCATCAGCATAACGGGGCTCCCATTTCTTGGGGACCATCGGTTTCTCTCCCGGACCATCGGCATCGGCATAACGGGGCTCCGCCCAAAGTTAAAGTTTGGTACAGAACCCAAGCGAGCCACAAAAACTTGTCTGACTTACTTGAGTTCGGCTTTGCAAGAAACCATACATTTTTCTCCTTGTTGCAATTAATAAAGGGCCTAGTGTTGTTCTTTTGAAAACAATTAACTCGCAATGGTCTCTTCTCTTTTTAGAAGAGGAGTTCTTGCGTGAAAATGACGGCTTTAAGGAATTTGCATGCAAGATGCGAACACTGGACCAACTGGACCATGAAAACTTGTAAAAAAATGCGGACCACTCCTAAAAATTTTACACAAAATTCACTCCGAGGGTGACAAAATCGTGATCCCGGTTATCACCATTCCTGCCTTTCTTCTTTTAAAAGTACATTTATTAAAGAGACCAATTTCTTTCATAACTTCTCGAAGCATCTTGCTAAAAACAGGAAGGCTGAAATCGTCTTTGTAGAAATTCTGCGCCTCAGTTGATGAGAAAAATAATTCATAAAGATCTTTTAAGTATACATAAGAGAGTTTCTCCTCTTTATAACTTTTCTGAATCCAAATAGATAATACTGTGGATACTCTACCTTCTTCTAAACTTTCTTTAGGCATTGTTAGGTTAACCATGTGAATTTATTCTCTCCTTTTATAAGCGTTCCGATTTCGGCTCGCCCACCAGTATTATACAGTATTAACTTTTGTCAAGGAGAAGTGGCGGAGAACAGTGAATGCAACGAACAAAGAGAGTAATTGCCTGCTCCCCCAAGAACACCCAATAGGTTTGCATAGAAAAACATAAAAACAATATCTTCTTACTGTTAAAGGAACTCTTGCCTCTGAAGCAAGTCAGTTCCTCAATAAAGGGAAATACACTGTTGCCGAAGTGTGATGTCGCATTGAGTTCTTTATAAGTGGAAGTATATTTCATGAATCTCTTTCTAAAGTATAAGAAATTGCATAAAAATTCGGAGTAGCGACTACTCCAAAAATTTATGCAAGTTTTCGTGGTCCAGTTGGTCCAAATTATAGCCTTCTCAAGGAGATTCCTTACTTCTATTTTTCTTAACGAAATTCAACTTATTACAAACTCAAGAGCATCGGCACGGGACCATCGGCATCGGCATCAGTGGAAAGCACGAAAGATCATTATGAAAGAAAGTGTGACCTAGTTTTTAATAAACCTCATGATCGATCCCGATTGGATGGAGGGCCGGGGAGACAACTACGGCACCGACGCCATACCCTGTTTCTCTACCTTTCATATCGTACCGTCATCGACTCTTGTCTTGAGAACCTTACAAATCAGTTTCTAACAGCGTTATAGGAGTCTCTGGGCCAAACGGGGACAATAGTAAGTAACTACCTTGAGCTCAACTTAATCATCACCACGGCCTTCCCTACCTCTCGATGGTCTCTGGGACTCATATGCTTTGTTGAGAAAATATTTTCTTTTTCAAACTTTCTTTAAGGATGGGCCCACAGGGGGCGGCCTGGGCTATCCTGGACTTGAACCAGAGACCTCGCCCTTATCAGGGGCGCGCTCTACCACTGAGCTAATAGCCCGAGCTCTGGTACTCGAACTGCATGATTATTATGCATCGAATTATAAGTTTCATGCAACCCCTATGTAGTAACATCTACAAATAGCTAGATGTGGCGTGCACCAAGAAACATTTGTAGATATGTGTGAAATAGGTCTTTTGTGTACTACATAGAACCTGAGAATAATGCATATGGGGCCGTTGGTGGAATTAGAATTTAATGTATATGCCGATGCCGACAAATAAACCCCAATAAAGAAATGCCGATGCCGATGGTCCCCAAGAAATGGGAGTCCCGTTATGCCGATGCTTTGGGAGGAGGAGCACTATATAGTATATTTTATATTATACACTATATAAACTATTATGTATTATCTGATTGTAAAATATGTATGCCGATGGTCCCCTTGGGAGAGCAACCGATGCCGATGGTCCCAAACTTTCTTTGGGAGTCTCGTACCGATACCGATGCCGATGGTCCCAAACTTTCTTTGGGAGTCCCTACAACTTTCTTTCTTTGGGATTTGGGAAGAATCTTATATATGAACTATTGTCTTACTATTATATAAGACTATGCTGGGTATAGTGAATATAATATAATTATGTATAATATTATATTATATACATTATTCACATTATTATTATTATATAAGACGGTAGTAATATTTCAATTGAATATTGTTTATATATTTTTTAGAATATATTACACATCTTATATTGAAATATCGTGTATTATATTTATATTCTATTTCTATTTGAGGAATATATAATTTCTTTTATATAGTATCAATTTATTCTATTTATTATATATTAGAAAAAAAAGAAAAAAAGAGAAAAAAGAAAAAACGTTAACGTTTTTTCACTCTTACCTCTGGTATAAAGTTGGATTACTTCTGTAGTGTCTTGCTTCTGCTATCAAGTTGTGTTGTTTCTTGAGGTTCTTCCTCTGGTATTAAGTATATATCCCCTCCTCCTCTGAGGTTCCTCCCCATAACCATTTTACCAGGGAAAAAGTGCTTGTCAAGACGTCTTCAACGTTAAATGTTTCTGATTTTTTACATATATATTCTGGAATTATATGAATATACGAAGATTCAATTATTATATACAAAAGCAGCCTAAAGGCAATGGAATCGTCGTTGATGCTTGCTTGGCTTACTTGCTGGATGGTTGGTTACAGAGTCGCCTGATTATGGTAATACCATGTGATTATAATGAAGATGAACACAGCAAGCTTTTTCCTATATTATCAAAATCAAATAAATATGGAGTCGTCCCTAATAGAGTAAGTGTTGGCGAGCTTGCTTCTGATTTTTACGGCTTTTCTCGAAACATTTCGCTAAACTTCTTTGAAAAAACTTGAATATGGGCCCGGTGACCGGGCTCGTTTCCCTCATGTAGATAAGTTTTAGAACGAAGTGTGATCTTTCGACGCAATTAAAGTAAAAAGTGCAAAATGTCTCAATTAAAGCAAAGCTCGGTTATATTTAAGCAATGGACCAGGTGGACCAGGAAAACTTGTAAAATCCTTGTCGAAATATGACAACGCACAATTTACACAAATTGCACTTTTTACATAAACACAGGACCAGGTGGACCACGAAAAATTGCAAAATCCTTGTCGAAATATGTAAAAGCTACAATTTACACAAATTGTAGCTTTTACATTACAAGAAAAGACTTTTGTCACAAAACTACTAATAGTATTTGATTCTTTTCGTCCTGAGAAACAAACGCTAAAAATAGAACTTCTTGGTTGCAGACTTCACCGTCTAAGGAAATCCCCATGTTTGGTGGAGCTCTTCTATGGCACTTCCTTTCACAAACAGTAAACAGAAATACATTTTCCGAACCGGTACTGCTATCATTACCATTAGATTTCATTAGAGATCTTTCAAGAAATCACTTGTACAACAACACGTAATTACATTATATTACTTGTAACCCCGTTGAACATGTAATGAACAAAAATAGGAGGTATTTAGATGAGTCAATCAACGGAATTTAAAGGAAGTATTGTCTCAGGTAGAATTTCAACAGTCTTAGCCGAGTGGTTCCAACAAAAGTACAAAGAAGAGCGACTTTCATATGTTCCATTAAATGATCTTTATAACTTGTTCTTCGCGGAGACACAAGAACACGGATTCAAAAAAGAAGATTTCAGTCTTCCAATCTTTAGCAAAGTTCTTCGCAAGATAATGCACGAGATTGGCATCTACAATAAATGTTCTTTTAAAAGGCGAAAGACGGGAATTATAATTGTAGGAATCACAATAGCCCTACTCCCCGATCCGTAGTGATCAATAGTTCCATTTCGCTTTTGAGACTTGAATAGTTTCCGTAATTGGGAACTCTTCTTTTCAGTCTACTTTGTCTTAAAGTAAAAAGTTGCTGTATTTTTTGCAGCATCTGTATTAACGAAGATTTTGCAATTTTTTCCTGGTCCACCTGGTCCACCTGGCCCACCTGGCTCAAAAAAAGTTTTGGTTACTGATTATGACAGAGTTTTTGCTTTTTCTCAACATAGAAAAAGATGTTTTTCTTAACAAAATTTCATTACACTGATTGCTGACAACTATATACTTCCTGATCGCGAGGGTGATCAGTTAACACGCCTGCTTGATGAGGATTTCCCTGAGCTACCTGGTCCACTTCAACCACTAAAAAGACCGCGTAGAGGAAAGCATGTCATTCTGCCAGAGCCATTGTTGTGTTGACAAGCGCTAAGAATTTCACCATTACCGTTCAAAAAAACAAAATTTTTTATATCGAAAAAACTCATATTATTGATATACACAGAATGTCTATTCTGTGTAGTACACTGAATGTTTTTTCTGTGTTTATCTCCACATGTACACAGTACACAAAACGTACGAACTGTGTACTGTGTATATGTCTTTGCATAAGAATAAAACCGTACACAAATTGGTAGACTACTCCCCCTCTGTAAGAAAAGATTTATTTCATAAAGAAATAAATTAAATTGTATGTTCTGAAATGAACTGTCTGTAAAGTTTCCGCATAAGATAAGTGGGGTTGTTTCTTACACGATTGGAACGAGCAACAAAGGCTGGGCCTTGATGTTCCGTTTATACTGCGCTTGTTTAACGAGTACTTCTTCTCGCCACCAGTTCAGCCTCAGGAAGTGGAAGCGACGATACGTTCAATCGCTGAAAGAGATTAACAGTCTACTGGGACTAAGGTTCGGTCCTTGTTGACGTATGAGTTGACTCTGCAATTATTGTATTGAATGAGTGGAGAGGGAAATTCCTATACAGTCTGAAGCGCGAATGCTGGTTTACATGGACAGGCAAGAAATAGGAAGTCATGGATAGCAAGGTAATCGCAGCAACGATTTGAGACTTCTTGAAAAGTGCCGATCCAAACTCAGCTAAGACGGCACAGATTCATGATATTAGAAACCTCCTGTCACTCTCATTGCAAGGTCCCTGTGGACCCCTGCCAACGCGATCAATTTCGCTAATGGGATCTTAGACTTGGGTGGTTCTAACAGACCACATGATCCTAGCTTCATGTTCACCTATTCGCTACCTCCTCCTACCAAAGTTTGGGACCTTCGGCATAGGGACTCCCAAAGAAAGTTTGGGACCATCGGCATCGGCATCGATTACAGCTTTGATGCTTATCCCGATGCCACTTTGCGGAATTTGCTCCTGAACTTCGTGGGCGGAGATGCACGAATGCTGAATATTTTACGCGGTGCTGTACGGAGAGTTCTCGAACCATCTGATCTGTTTCAGACAGGAATATGGTTAGTAGGTCCTCCTGCATCCGGGAAGTCCACTCTAATCAACTGGGTCCGCTTTGTCTTAGAAGATAGATGTGTCGAAATCAATTGTAATCGAACATCCATGTTCGATAGAGCTAACCGGGCGCCAACTGTATTAGTATCAGTGAGGGAGAATTGATCAACCCTGAAGTGGCCCGCTTAGTGAAGATGATCTCAGGGAAAGACCCAATCCCATATGATCTTAAATAGAAACAAACCAAGGGGAATTTCGTGAGTGAAGCGATCGTTTTCGTGACCTTGAACTTGGGCATAGCCAGCGCTTTAGTCAACGTCAATGACCCTGGTCTGCTTTACCGCTTCATTGAGATCCCTTTCCCTAGGCAAAAGTTCCCATCGCTGGCATTCCTAAGTACCTGGCTAAGAACACTCCAGCTTTGATCAACTGGATTCTGTGGAAAAACAGAGAAGCCTTGGAGTGTCAGGTCCGAGTAGGTGCATTGAACCCAAGAACCTTGGAGTCAGATCCCTTCGTCAACTTTGTCATGTCGTGTTTAGCTCCTGATCCTAAGAAGGGGTATATTAGGCATGCGGACTTAGTCCATAGAGTGGAACCATTCTTTAAGGAATCTGGACTACCGAACTTGACTGCAAATCTAAGGAAGAGTGTCCATGTCAAGATCATCACCATCCTAAGGAAATATTTCGGTCTCTAGGTCGAAGAGACAAGGGTGGATCAGGCCAGGGCAATTAGAGGAATACGACTGCTGGAGCCCAAAGACAAACTAGGGAATACCTTCCAGTTGCAAGTTACTGGGGTAGGAATTTGGAAGTGCTGGATGATGCGTTCAAGCAACACCCTCATACAGACTACAGCGAACTGAGTCAAGAATCGTCAGTGAAGGCTGAAATCGATCGAATGATCATCGAGGCAAAGGAGCCAAAGGAACAAGAAGCATCAGAACTGGGACTGACCAAACCCAGTGCGGTCTTCAAGGCTCCTAGATTGGTAGAAGTGCCATGGGGAAGTCAGGTGGAGATGTTAGTAGACATTGCGATGTGCAAGTATATATATTGTAACTTCGAATTACCTGAAGAGATCCCGCATTTCGAACCATGTTATCATTATCGGGCATCAGTTGCGATGAACGCGGCCTACGAGATGATGCTGCTGCTACCGCAGACAATTTGGCCTGAGATCATTGATCTAGCTAATCAATTGCAGCCACCGGAAGTCCGGGACGAGATCTGCGCGTACTATCAGCAAGCCGAGACACGCGAACGAAGCTGGTATACTTGCAAAAGGCAACCAGGCGTGGTGGGTTTCTTGCTACCCTCTGGTTATGTCAGAAATAAGTCGTACCCACGGATACAGCCCTATGGAAAAGAAGGAGACAACAGGCTGGGGCTACTTGGTGTAAAGAGAGAGTTCCGTAACTCCGTGCTAGGGAACTTCTCAAAAGCCTTTAGCCAATACGGCGGGTACGGTATCTACGAACTGGATATACGCAGCTGTCACACGGAGCTCTTGGCAGGCTGATCAGGAAGTAAGACGCCAAGACTGACTCACTCATATCTTGGATAACGACTTGAACATATGGGAAGCCATCATCAAGGAGATCCCGGACGATGTGTTTGAGGGTCTTGACCGGAACTTCCACTTCGTTAAAGCTTGTATCAAGAGAGTCACTTACATGACTATACAAGGAGGGAAAACTGATAGTGAGCAAAAGATTCATCGCACTTTGCACCAAGAGGAGAAGGCGATAGGGAAAGATTTGACCGATGGTCAGCGCTAAGCCAAAATCCAGTCTTCCGTGAATTCAATGCACTCAACCAGGAAATCAGCGAGAGGTACACCTTAACTTAACGGAGAAGAACTTACATATTTATGCGCCCTTTGACCCTAAACCGACGATCTTTTGCGAAGATCCTCATGGCATGGATGGTGGGAGTCATCCAATCTATGCCGAGCGGCAAGTCAAATTTTGACTGGCATAGAAGTGGTGCAGATCATGGCGATCCTAGAAGCTATCCGGAAACTAGAGATCAAATGGCTGCCGAAAGGGAAGTGCAGATATGAATCATAAGCTAAGCAAGTGTATATAATACACATGTATATTCTAATATATCTGTTTACATACAATGTATCTTCTCGGTCGTGGTTGGACTAAGGAGTCTTTATTTTGCAATATTACGCCTTAGGAAAAAAATTTTGGGAAATGTTATTTCTAGAATATTTCACAGAAACTAGTTCGATTTTTTTGAAAGATTCTCTTAGTTTCATTCGTCTTTTTTTATAGGATACAATTCATGATCCGAGAGCCAATCCTTGAAATCAGAAAAATTGTATGGCAAGTGGGAATCTTGATAAAGCAGAATCGTGGTACAAGAAAAGAAGCAAGCCGAAATCATTAGTAGCAACCGATCGTAGGGGTATACGCACAAACTTAGAAAAATGAATATACGAAAAATAGGGATCTGGTTAGCCGACAAGAAATGCCAAAGCAGTAGTTGTTTCTTGTGTGATTGTGATAACAATATATGCTTCCCATATCGGACAAGTCTCTGCCATCAGTCACTGGAATGGAAATCAAAGTCAAATTTGAGTCTAAGAAATTAGAAGGCCAGCAAGTTGAAGTAGTAGTGTAGCACCAGCTAGTTTCGGAATTTTTTTCAAAATAAAGCGAATGTCAAAGCAATTCGCTGTTGAGAAAGTCGCGATGCGATAAGGAGAATATATTCAATATCCTTAAATATCATATACAGATAAAGGTTTATCTGCGTTTATCAATCCAGAGAATTTCGATAATATAAGATTATCGTGGTCGTTTCATTGATCAAGCCTATATATAGATAAAGACAAGCGTAGATGCAATACAACTGGGAAAATCTATGGCAAAATAAAATGTTTACCGGCGGTTAAAAGAAAAGACAACTCTATGCAATTACCTAATTTGTTAGTGTATCAAGGCCAAATGAAATAAATATATTGATAGATTATATTGAAAAAGAAAAAGATGAGAGTGTTTAACAGAGTATCATGGTGTCGCACCTAAAGTATTAAAGATGTAAGCTGTAGAGCTAGAAATAGATGATAAGAAAGCATGTCACTAATTTGATTGCTTTAAAGTTTTCTAGATCTCAATAGCCTAATTTGGAGTCGTTACTAGCATGATTCGCGGGCTACGATAAAGGTAATACGTAAAGCACAGAAAATCTGGTAAGCTGCTGATGGCAAAAGCTCCGCATTGTAAGATGGATGAAAAGGTAAACGTTTTTAATAACAATAAGAAAGAAAATAGCGATATTATTGACGACTATAAACGTGGGCGAATTGGCACGCAATTATGGGAATGCCAGGTGAGATTGAACATCTTATTAGCATATGATAGGTTCACAATCTAGTACTTGGCAAGCCACCCGATAGATAAAAGAGTCTTCGACGTTCGACGTTGGGGGAATACAGTTGGCGTCGTTTGAAATACGTCCTGTCTCACCGTCCTCTAAGGATTCTCACAGATAGTTTGCTCGCGGTAGCACATAGATTCGATAATATCGTGTCCATCTTACTTATATTATGAATATTCTAGCATAGAATTTTCATAGGGGGAAATGGATGCTGTCCGGTAGTGTGAACTGTATTGAAATTCCTATGATGAGAATGAATGTGCTATGATGGTCATTCATAGGAATACTCTTGTAGGTCACCGCAAATTTTTTCTTTTTTTTTTGTGTTTTCAAAAAGACTGGGATCTTTTTCATAGAAATAAAAGAAAGCATTGAATTACAGATTCCTATTTACTCAATAATGGTTTGAAGCTATAATTAGCTATGCAAATGAAATGACAATATTTCATGATCGTTGAATATTGTTATAGAAATTTTAATCGAAATTAAAGCTTTTTTTTATGTAAATACTCATGGCACATTCAGTTAAGATTTATGATACATGTATTGGTTGCACTCAATGTGTACGAGCTTGCCCTACTGATGTATTAGAAATGACTCCTTGGGATGGATGTAAAGCAAGTCAAATTGCTTCTGCTCCTCGAACTGAAGATTGTGTAGGATGCAAGCGTTGTGAATCTGCCTGTCCAACTGATTTCTTAAGTGTTAGAGTATATTTAGGTGATGAGACTACTCGTAGCATGGGGTTAGCATACTAATATTGATTATGTTGTTTTACAAAAAATAAATACGTTCTTGCTCTTCTAATTAATCAAAGAGATAGGAATATGTTTGTATGCTGAATAACAAATACAAATTGCTACCTGTAGAATTGTAACCAACAATTTTTCCCAATCAAAAAGAAAAGATTTACACAATAGAAGAACAACAAGGTCCTACAATAACATGAGGGCCTTGTTTTCACTAAGTTCAAAACTATATAAATATTATGAATTTCCCTTGGTTAACTACAATTGTTCTATTACCTGTATGTGCAGGATTGGTAATTCCATTTTTCCCCAGTCGAGGTAATAATTTAATTCGTTGGTATGCTCTTGGAATTTGTTTGATAGAATTCCTCTTAATTACATATGTTTTTGGCTCGCACTATAATTTATATGCAACAGGTATTCAATTAAAAGAAGATTATACATGGATTGGGGGTATTGATTTTCATTGGAGAATGGGAGTCGATGGATTATCTATTGGTTTAGTTCTTTTGACCGGCTTTATCACCACCTTAGCTACTTTAGCTGCATGGCCTGTGACTAGGAACCCAAGACTATTTTATTTTTTGATGTTGGCCATGTATAGTGGCCAACTAGGCTTATTTATTTCTCAAGATGTACTTTTGTTCTTTTTAATGTGGGAACTAGAACTGATCCCTGTGTATCTCTTACTTGCTATGTGGGGGGGGAGAAGACGTTTATATGCTGCTACAAAATTTATACTGTATACAGCAGGAGGCTCAATTTTTCTGCTAGCAGGCACTTTAACTCTAAGCCTGTGGGGAACAAATGGACCTGTATTGGACATGGAGCTTTTAGCTAATCGATCTTATCCTTTAGGTTTAGAAATACTTATATATTTAGGTTTTTTAATTGCATATGCAGTAAAATTGCCAGTCTTCCCATTTCATACTTGGTTGCCAGATACTCATGGAGAAGCACATTATAGTACCTGTATGTTATTAGCTGGGATTCTACTAAAAATGGGAGGCTATGGATTTATTCGTATTAATATGGAAATACTTCCCAATGCACATGCTATTTTTGCTCCTTGGTTAGTAGCCTTAGGAGCAGGCCAGATAGTATATGCTGCACTAATCTCTTTAGCTCAAATAAATTTAAAAAGAAGAATTGCATATTCTTCAGTATCACATATGGGGTTTGTCTTAATTGGAGCGGGATCATTATCCGACCTAGGTTTGAGTGGTGCTATGTTACAGATGATATCTCATGGATTAATAGGCGCTGCACTCTTTTTCTTAGCAGGTACTAGCTATGACAGAAGTCGTACTTTATTATTAGATGAACTGGGTGGATGGGCGTCTCCAATGCCTAAAACATTTTTTATGTTTACTACATTTGCTATGGCATCGTTAGCTTTACCTGGGATGAGTGGATTTGTGGCAGAGTTAATGGTATTTTTAGGTATAGTGACAAGTTCTGCGTATTCTCCTTTATTTCGAACATTAATAACTTTGGTTGAAGCCATCGGTATTATCTTAACGCCAATATACTTATTATCTATGATAAGACAAATCTTTTATGGATATAAATATAGTGTTAGCCAATCAACTATATCCACTGTAACACTAGACGCAAGTCCAAGAGAGGTTTTTATAATAACATCTTTATTATTACCAGTATTAGGTATAGGTTTATATCCTGATTTGGCACTTCCTTTATGGAATGAAAAAGTAAAAACAATAGTCGCGCCTATTACTAATAATAGACCAGCATATAATAATATATATTATACAAATCCAGCAATATAGGGTCGAGTCTTTATATATAAAAAAATATATATAGGATAACCTCTAATATCCAATACAGACAAACGATTGATAAGATAATCTATATGTTCTAAATACGATATATTCTTACTTGAATATTGGTGAAAAATATTAAAAAGACAGCATAAAGATGTATTTTTAATAAAAAATTATAAGAACAACTTTCTCATCTACTGGATAAATATATTGTATTATCTCAAGATCTTTCTAATAGAAATTTGATGACCTTGTATTTTCTTATCTTAGAAGCAACCGCCAGGTAAGGTTGAATATTCTATTTCGTTGTAATACTTTGCTTTATCAATGGTCATAAAAACATATAAGTTTTCTATTGTTATAGAGTATATAAGAAGTTTTCGAATTATTTATGATGCCGACGCAGTCCGGTAGAGAGACCAATGGTCCCGTGCCGATGGTCCTAAATTTTTTTGAGTCCCATTATATTATGGGAGGAAGAGTCCTAAACTGTAGGAAATGTAAGTGCATCAATTGATATAAACACTAAAAAAGAATATATATCGACATCAGGATCCCGATTGTCCCTTTGGGAAAACTTTACATGTTTCTTCAATCTTTGTCATAAAAACGACATTAAGTGAACAAACATGTAAAGTTGCTTTATTTGATAAGTTTTTCACTACTATCTTAATGCAACCAGCTATATAAAACTGCATTCAGTTTTTATTATCTTATTTTGAATATGCTTGCCAAACAATTGCCGATGGTCCCGTTGTTCTGATTGTCCCAAACTTTGGGAGGAATTGTTTGATTAAGTATTCTCGCAGTGATTGATTTAGATACTTAAGAAAGTAATCTAAGAGTAGTTTATATAAAATATAGTAATTTGGTTCTTTGTTATCTTGGATGGACTTAGACTAGTTCAAGAATGTTTTATTATTTAAACAGATAGCATCCACTACAAATCTAAGTAAACTTTGACGATGTGCGCGCTTCTTAGATGTGTGTTTTTTAGGACGCATATTATAAACTATCATTTTATTTCCACGGCGTTGATGAAAAATCCGCCCTTTGACTGTAGCATTTTCTAACCAAGGCTTCCCCATAAAAGTATTAGATTGGCCAGAGGGACCATCGGTATTACGAATCATTAAAATACGAGAAAACACAATTTTTCTTTGTTTGGACAACTCATCAATTGGCATTTCAAGACGTATATCATAAAAACGACCTGGCTCAACTTGGAGTTGTTCGCCCCCAGCTTCAACAATTGCATATGTGTTCATAAAATAAGTTCCAATAAAAATTACATAAAAATATCTCAACTTGTGTAATATATATTATATATACAATTAGGTTATGTCAATACTTGTATAATCAGAGAAAGTAAGATATAGAACACGTATATATTGGTAAAAATAAAAGGGGGGATACATTTTATTTTGCTAAGAGGAAATATGATTGTATAGCATTAGGATAATAGTTTTCTAGTTTTCTAGTTTTCTAATATTAGAAAACTAGAAAAATGTTCGCTTGTATTTTTTTAACGACAAATGAATAATGTTCTCTTTGACCATACCTAAGGGATACCCGTATTTTTTAGTTATTGATGATTGCCACACGCTAACTTGTCAATAACAAACCTCTATGTTTTAATTTGAGGCTTGGGATGTATAATATTTGAAATATGTTACTATGCAACTAACACATCAATATGCTTGGCTAGTGCCAATGCTTCCTTGTTTGGCTGCTGGAATGATTGGAATTGGCTTACTTTCATTTCGTCGTGCTACTCGAAGTCTGAGATGGACATCTGCTATTGTAAGTATAGGTACACTAGGTATAGCAATGATGCTGTCTTTTGGGATGTTTTGGGAACAGGTTGTGCAACATTCTGCTCATATACAACTTTGGTCTTGGATACAGACAGAAACCTTATCTTTAGAAGTTGGATATATAGTTGACCCACTTAGTTCTATTATGCTGGTTTTAGTCACTACTGTAGGTGTTGTAGTGATGATTTATACTGATGGTTACATGTTACATGATCGAGGATATGTAAGATTTTTCGCTTATCTCAGTCTATTTACAGCTTCTATGCTAGGCTTGGTTTTAAGTCCAAATTTAGTACAAGTTTATGCGTTTTGGGAATTAGTAGGTATGTGTTCTTATTTGCTTGTAGGATTTTGGTTTACTCGTCCCAGTGCTGCTTCAGCTTGTCAAAAAGCATTTATAACGAATCGCGTTGGCGATTTTGGATTACTGTTAGGAATACTAGGTTTTTATTGGTTAACAGGTAGTTTTGACTTTGACATAGTAGCTACCAGATTTCATGAACTTCTAATTACTGATAATATCAATGTACCTTTTGCTGTAATATGTGCTGTATTGTTATTTTTAGGCCCTGTGGCTAAATCTGCTCAATTTCCGCTACATGTATGGCTCCCTGATGCGATGGAAGGGCCTACCCCAATATCAGCACTTATCCATGCTGCCACTATGGTAGCCGCAGGTATATTTTTAGTGGCTAGATTGTTACCTTTATTTCAAGATCTCCCCATAGTTATGGATATGATAGCTTTTACAGGTGTGACTACTGCACTTTTGGGAGCGACTTTAGCTCTTGCGCAAAGAGATCTTAAAAGAGGATTGGCTTATTCTACTATGTCACAACTAGGTTATATGATGTTAGCTTTAGGTATAGGGTCATATCAAGCTGGTTTATTTCATTTAATTACTCACGCATACTCTAAAGCCCTTTTATTTCTAGGGTCTGGATCAGTTATCCATGGTATGGAAACTGTTGTTGGTTACAATCCAAATAAAAGTCAGGATATGGGATATATGGGAGGAGTCAGAAAATACATGCCAGTCACTGGAACTACTTTTCTGATAGGGACCTTGTCATTGTGTGGAATTCCCCCTTTTGCTTGTTTTTGGTCTAAAGATGAAATTCTTGCTGAAAGCTGGTCTAAAATGCCTGTATTAGGTTGGATAGCTTGGCTTACCGCTGGTCTGACTGCATTTTATATGTTTAGAATGTATTTCTTAACTTTTGAGGGGGATTTTAGGGGTGGGATTTACGACAACCATAAAAATAAAAGTTTAGCTGATTCATCTCAAGAAAACCAAAGTATCGTGCATAATAAATCTGTGTACCCTCATGAGTCTAGTGTAAACATGGTAGCTCCTTTGGTAGCATTATCTATTCCTACTATTTTCATAGGTCTGCTAGGCGCTCCATTCCCATCCGGAACACCTGGGTCAGAAATTTTTGGACAATGGTTAAATACAGCACATATGTCTGGACATGAAAGAAGCTGGATAGAGTTCGCTTTGGAATCTCTTCCCTCAGTTGGCATAGCTATTACTGGTGCATTGCTAGCTTGGATTATATATGGACCTAATGCTTCCAAATCTAGAAACTTCATAGATTTTCTGGATCCTGTAAAAGAAGGTGCCTTAGGTTCTGTCCTTAATGGCATCTATAATTGGTCTTTACGACGTGGTTATATAGATGAAATATATGACAAAGTTTTTGTGTGGAGTACAAGAGCTTTCTCACGTTTGACTTTTGTATTTGATCAATGGGTAATTGATGGAGTTGTGAACAATACTGGCTTGGTATCTCTGTTTGGAGGAGAAAGTACAAGGTATGTAGAAGGAGGGCGTACAACAGCTTATGTATTTCTTATAGGTTTTGTAACACTATCCTTCTTTTCTCTATTTTTTCTTTTAAATAGTTGAGAATCATATACTCTCTATATTCAAAGTGTTCACAGCTTGTCATTTCAGAGAGTTATAACTATTAAATCATGCCGATGGTCTCGTTGTGCCTATAGTCCCTTTGGGAGGAAGTCTGTGGTTATCCCGTATTAACCTTCTCCTATCTTTATTTATTGGTGAAAGAAATATTTAGAACATTAATACTATTTTAAAAGATATCAATCTTTTTATAGAATATGTAAATTTTCGCACTTTTGATATTCAAAACTGTATTAGTCTATCAGATTCCCTTTGGAACCATCGGCAATTATTATATAGACAAATTAGTTTTGTATTGATACTCAGCTCTCCCGTTCCGATACCGATGGTTCCAAACTTTAAGAGTCTCGTTATGGGAAATATTAGAATGTTTAAAATCATTTCTATACGACTCCCAATAACGGGACTTTTCCCCAAGGCTCCATCGGTACGGGACAATCGACATCAGCAGGGGGTGTTTAGGAGAAAATTAACTTAGAAAATTAGATACATTATATTATTATATAAGCCTATGAGAAAGAAAACGCAACATCATTGCACTATTTAAATATATGGGGATATGTAAGTGATAGGTGAGCAAGTTCTTTAAAAACTAGACACCAAAAATATAGAAGATATTATGTTTAAAAATAAAGGCTTATGCATATCAAAATATAGATCAGATCGACAATCCAAACTATATATTTGGTATGGGAAACAAATATTCGACAGAAAAAATGTTTTTCTATTAGATTTCTGTCGAATATTTAATATGTAATCAATAGATACCAAAATCCATGGCTGAATTCATTAAACTAAATCTAGACAAATATTTCCCTCCTTCTCCCAAAGAAAGTTTGGGACCATCGGCACAACGGGACTCCCTTTGGTTTAGCCTCCTCCTCCCAAAGCATCGGCATAGGGACTCCCAAAGAAATTTTGGGACCATCGGCATAACGGGGGCATCGGTTTGTTTCTATCCCGGACCAGCGGCATCGGCATTTATTTTATTTGATGGGGATGGTCCCTTGGGGGGGAGACCCAAAGGGACCATCCATAGGGGCCGGACCATTGGCACGGGAATGCATTGGCATTTATTTGGGTTTATTGATGTAGTTCAGGACTGCTCCTCCAAAAGGGCCCATCGGCATCTATCCAGGGTTTGAGACTTTTCTTCAAACAAGCTTTTTGGGAAATACTAAAAAATAAATATGTTAGGAAAAGAGTATTACCATTTTAATAAATCGAATTGATCTAGGCGAATAGAATTTCTGTTTCGATATATATTTAGCACTATCGCTAAACCAATAGCGGCTTCTGCAGCAGCTATTGCTATAATAAATATAGCAAATGTTTGTCCTTTAATTTCTTGACCATCTAAATAAGTTGAAAATGCAACTAGATTAACATTGACCCCATTAAGCATAAGCTCAAGGCACATCAAAGCTCTAACCATATTACGGCTTGTCATCAGACCATAGATTCCAATACAAAACAAATAAGCACCTAGAATTAAAGCGTGTTCTAACATAATCGTGTATTCCTTGCTACTTTGTATAAAACTATCTATTAAGAAAGATTCAATCTACTGGTCGCTTACTAATATGGATTTCTGTTTGGTTTTTATCTCCAAGTGTAAAACTTTCTTTACGAGCAATAGTAATGGCTCCAGCTAAAGCAACAAGAAGTACAACAGACAGTAACTCAAAAGGAAGAAGCAAATCTGTCAAAATATGTACTCCGATAATATCAATACTGTTAGACGATAGTAGATTAATTACCTTTTCTTTTTGTATGCTCAATGCATCCGCACTCGTCCACGGAGTAGTTATGATCATATTACTCAAAAAACTAAACAAGCCTAAAAATAAAAACCCAGAAAGAATATCTCCAAGAGCCCATTCTTTAGTTCTTTGAAGTTCTGGTTTATTGACAAGCATAATAGCAAAAACAATTAAAACATTAACAGCTCCTACATAGATTAATACTTGAGCTGCTGCCAAAAAATCAGCATTTAAAATAAGATACCATAAAGCTACACATACAAAAACAAAACCTAATAATAAAGCAGAATAAATAAGTTTTCTAAGGAAAACAACGCCTAAAGCACCTAATACAATTCCCATGTCAAGCAAAAAAGTAATAGGGAAATTGGTTGTCTCTGGTAGATAAACCATACTCATTTGAGGTACTCCTATACATAATCTATGAAAATATTAATTACCTTTCTATATCAATATTTAATGCAAACAAATTATCTATACACCTTCTTCGATTCCCACAGGTTTGGACGCCTCCTCCTACCAAAGAAAGTTTGGGACGATCGGGAAAGTTGGGACCATCGGCCTAACAGGACCATCGACATAAGGGGACTTCCCAAGGGACCATCGGCATCTAAGATGATATTAGATATGATTTTTTGATAAAATGATTACATTATTCTTGAGGATAATCTGTAATAGTCAGCTGGTCAGCAGGATTCGATATCATCCCTTTGGGAAGATAATTAAGACCCACAACAGGTTGAATAGTCAAATCTTTGCTAACAGGATGAGGTAAACGCCCTAGAGCAACTTGATCATAATTTAATTCATGACGATCATAGGTTGATAATTCATACTCTTCTGTCATAGACAAACAGTTAGTTGGACAAAATTCAACACAATTCCCACAGAATATACACACCCCGAAATCAATGCTATAACTTTTTAATTGTTTTTTCTTCATTGGTCTCTGGAATTCCCAATCAACTACAGGTAAATTAATTGGGCATACACGCACACATACTTCACAAGCAATACATTTATCAAATTCAAAATGAATTCGCCCTCGGAAGCGTTCTGAAGGAATAAGTTTTTCATATGGATATTGAATGGTAATAGGCGTACGATTCATGTGATCCAAAGTGACTAAAAATCCTTGCCCTATGTAGCGAGCAGCTCGCAATGCTTCTTGAGTATAATTTTGAAAACCACTTATCATAGATGCCATATGTTACATAATAAATAAATAAATTCACTCTTGGTTTATCTTGGCTGCACAATGAATCAACAATAAGGTAATTTATTTCCCAAAGGGCCCCCAAAGGGGCCATCGGCATCGGCACTTATTGTTGATTCATTTTGATATACATATAAGATTATATCAGAGTAATCTGGAATGACGCTGTAAGTAATAGATTTCCTAAGGCTACAGGGAGAAGAAATTTCCAACCCAAATCTAATAATTGATCCATTCTTACTCTAGGCAGAGTCCATCGCGTAAGTATAGTAAGAAATACAAAAATATATGCTTTAGCTAATGTCACACCCAATCCAATAAAGCCATTCATAAATCCTACTAATGTCTCATTAGAAAAGAAATTCCCATACTCATTTGCAATAGGAAGTGAAAAATCCCATCCTCCTAAATAAAGAACTGAAACAAACAGAGCTGAAACCAACAAATTTATATAAGACCCAACATAAAAAAGACCGAATTTAATACCACAGTATTCTGTTTGATATCCAGCTACTAACTCTTCTTCTGCTTCTGGCAAATCAAAAGGTAACCTTTCACACTCTGCTAAAGCAGCTATTAAAAAGACGACAAATCCAATCGGCTGACGCCAGATATTCCATCCTAAAATTCCAAATTTCGCTTGTTGTTCTACAATATCAACAGTACTTAAACTGTGAGATAATGATAGTCGATAAGAACATTGCTGTTATTACCTCTAATACAAAACTGTACGTGAAACAAATACTTCATACAGCTCCTCGATAACTACACTACTAATGCATCCTGAAAGTGCTATAACATAATTGTTTTCATAAACCAATGTTATAAGAAATGTACATATTTTCCGCAAGGAGAAACATGTTTTTAAAGTTTGCTAATAGTTATCGTGATTCTGTCTGTTTATAATATTTTGAACTAAATAAAGTAAAACATAAGAATCTATCTTGATCTTTCTAGATATTCGTTAGTACATACTCAGTATTCTTTCTCGTTATATTTCTATAATATTATCTTCCATTCAGTCCAAAAACTGAGTAAAAAGATTGCCTTTAAGAAATTTCTATACAACACTGAGAATCAAGAAAGACTTGTTTCGTTCCAAACAATCATCTTTTGAGTAACTAGGTTAATACTTGGAGTCGACTTTAGAGAAGCACACGCAATAGAACCCTACCATACAAGCTCTCTATGATAATGTCAAATCATAAAATTCGAAACATTCTATCTATCTTTGACGACCCATTGAAGTAGCATTAACCTAAAATAGAGAATTACTCTTATTGCACAGGCCCTGTCAATTCAATATTGTAGTAGAGCCCTTTCACGTTTGCTTTTAGGATTCAATAACTAATTATTTTCCTTAACTTTGGTTTGGTGATGCATGTTCACTCTTGTGCCTAGAGGAAGGGATTTGAATAATATACTACAGAAATGTAGTTTTATCTCACCCATATGATTGTTTAGTAATGAGTATGATGGCCACCAATAGGCTCAATTTCCTCATAAGCTGTTACCATAAATCAAACAGCATGTTTACGAACCGCACGCAGAGCAATAGATAAAACACAAAGAGCAAGAGGTATTTCATAACTAATAGATTGAGCGGCTGCTCTAAGTCCACCTAAGAAAGAGTATTTATTATTAGATCCATACCCTGCAATTAATAGGCCTAAAGGTGCTACACTGGATACAACAATCCAAAAAAAAATTCCTAAGCCTATGTCAGCCACTATTAAGTTAGGTCCAAATGGCACAACTAAATAGCTCAATACTACAGGAATTAGAACAATGGCTGGCCCAAGCGTAAAAAGCAATGGATCTCCCTTAGCAGGAATTATATCTTCTTTAAGAACCAATTTTAACCCATCGGCCAAGGCTTGTATAACTCCAAGTGGACCTGCATATTCAGGACCAATTCGTTGTTGTACAGCTGCTGATATTTTTCTTTCTAACCATACAATTACTAAGACACCCAAGGTTGCACCGACAACCACTAAAAGAATGGGTATGCAAATCCATAAAAATTCAGAGAGTTCTTTAGGTACCGATGGCAGCCAATTCACCACTCTCTCATTCAGGGCTATAGTAGATGCCATGTTAACGATCAACCTCCCCCATAATAATGTCGATACTTCCAAGTATAGTCATAATGTCTGCCAATTTCATTCCTCGTACTAATTGAGGAAGAATTTGTAAATTAATAAATCCAGGTGGTCTTATTTTCCATCTCCACGGGAACATACTGTCATCCCCAATTAAATATATACCAAGTTCCCCTTTAGGAGCTTCCACTCTTACATAGTGTTCTTGTTTAGGAAGTTTAAAGGTAGGAGATGGTTTTTTACTTATAAATTGATATTCAAAGTCATTCCAGGGAGAATTTTCTTTTCCCAACAAGCCTATTCTACGAGCTTCTAAATTTTCATAAGGACCTCCTGGAATAGTTTTTAATGCTTGCTGAATAATCCTTGTAGATTCTCGCATTTCTCCAATACGTACAAGATAACGAGCTAAACAATCTCCTTCAGTTTGCCATTCTACTTGCCAATCGAATTCATCATAACACTCATAATGATCTACTTTTCGAAGGTCCCATTGTACCCCTGAAGCACGCAACATAGCGCCAGAAAGTCCCCAATTAATAGCTTCTTCTCTACCAATAACACCTATTCCCTGAACTCTTTTAAGAAAAATAGGATTTCTAGTGATTAATCTTTCATATTCATTTATTTTAGGTAAGAAGTAATCACAAAAATCTAAACATTTGTCTACCCATCCATAAGGTAGATCTACAGCGACTCCACCTACGCGAAAATAATTATGCATCATTCTCATTCCTGTGGCTGCTTCGAAGAGGTCATAAATCATTTCCCTTTCTCTAAAAATATAAAAAAAGGGAGTTTGTGCTCCAATATCAGCCATAAAAGGCCCTAGCCATAATAGATGAGAAGCTATTCTGCTTAATTCTAGCATAATAACTCTTATATAACTAGCTCTCTTAGGAACTTGAATGTTAGCTAATCTTTCTGGTGCATTTACTGTTACAGCTTCTGTAAACATAGTAGCAAGATAATCCCAGCGAGTGACGTAGGGAAGGTATTGCAATGTAGTTCTATTTTCTGCAATTTTTTCCATTCCTCGATGTAGATATCCTAAAACTGGCTCACAGTCTACTACATTTTCACCGTCAAGAGTCACAATGAGTCTAAGAACTCCGTGCATTGATGGATGGTGTGGCCCCATACTTAGTATCATGGGATCTGTTTTAGTGGTAAGCATGGTCATAAATCCATCTCTCCTATTGGTTGTACCGGGCTTGTACACATAAATTCGATAATCTTTCAAACATTATTGTATGCTTATTCAAATATAGGTTTTAAGGGAAAAAGATATTGGATATGAGATTCCCCATATTTGAAGTTCCTCGCCTCTAATATGTATTAGCCAATGATGTCAAAATTTCAGGAGTCTTAGTGAATCCATTCTCCGTCAAATAATAATTACAATGTATTTAACCTGCAGAACGTTTTCTGGTTCCTCGAATTCCTAACTGATTAATCAATTTGTCATATCGTAGAGTATCTTGACGATATAAATAAGCTAATAAGCGTTTACGTTTGCCTAGTATTTTTCTTAATCCTCTTTGAGAAGAGTAATCTTTATTGTGCATTTTCAAATGTGACGTCAGACTAGCTACTTTTTGTGTCAATATACATATTTGAGCTTCAGTTGAACCTGGATTCTCCTTGACAATATCGGATTGGTTAAGCAATGTGTTTGCAATCATAAAATAGAATTCTCCTACTAATCTAGTATTTCTGATCTTTATTATAACATGAGAGAAGTAATTTTTAAGCTAGATGTTTATATTGTCTACTGTCTTTTAATAATCTTTACTGTGTATCATATGCAATATTCTTAAGATATGGGATTTTCGCAATACTTTTTTAGAAATTGGGCACAAAAATAAATCTTTATACCATCCAAGAACTTTCTAGAGATAATATAACACAATATCTAAAATCATATCATTGCTGTATATCCATTCTATAGATTATATTTTACCTCTTATATCTTTGCCACTTTATGACAAACTAGCAAAGACTTCCTCATGCGTACCTATGATCCACATATCCATCAATTCCATCAATGAATATGATACAATGGATGCCCATAACGGGACTCCCAAAGTTTTGGACCATCGGCATCGGCATAGTGAATATATATTTTTTACATTCAATTGATAACAAATGGACGTGTTCTTAACAAACTAAATCGACTTTGATTAGTTGCTCCTAGCCACAATCTATTCATACACGCTAGATCTTCTATGCGATGAGTAGGCCAAAGGAATCGCATGATTGTTTCCTTCTCATTGAAGGTTTGTATATTTTTTTTCCCCATTAGGTTTTCTTTTCTAAGTTGCTTAGTAATGTTTACGCCATGGCGGTTATTTAGATGAGATGGAGCGGAATTCATATTGATTTGTTCATCCTCATAAGAAGGCGCCTTCAAATTTAAGCTCTCTAATATCCGTAATTCACGCATAGTTTTTGGTAGGAGAAGTTCTTCTGGTATTAGAGAAGATACGTCTGAGATATTATTTTTTAATATATAACTTTTAATCGTTTTGCCAATTGCGAGCTCACTCTGTTCTTTCTGAGTAAACCTTAAAAAAGAACTAACTATATTATACATTAATAGTTCATCATCTAAAACTTTGTAGTGCCAATTTTCAACCATGCTTATAAATAGCACATCTGCAGGGTGAGAATTTTGAGAAAAGATATTTAAATCTTTACGCATTTTATTTGATAGTCCTATAACCTGTTTGTTATCCATCATGGACTCTTTTAATACATTCTTTTGTTTTACTGCTTTCAACAAATTACGGAATCTATTTCGAAGATCTTTGGATTTCCATTTCTTTTCACGCACACGAGGGAAGCTTATTCGATCACTAAGTGTATGCAGTTCTAAATTAGAATTCATACGTGTGATTTCTTTTTGAATAATGGGTAATTCTTTAAGGAGATCGCTTTGTATTGGAGACAGTTCAATATTTTTGGCTTGAGGTTTCATCAGTCGGGAAAATGTATCCTTTTGCGTAGCTGATGTATGAAATGGACTATATGATTGGTTTTGTACCAGTTTGTCTGTCTTAATATCATCAATATGTGAATTTATTTTGTTTAAATTATTGTGCGAAAGGGGTGCAATTTTATTTGTTTGGAAATTTTGTAAAATTTCTACATCAGCATCATTCACAAAATGGGTGTAGTTTCGAGAAATAAGATAAAAATGCCATAATTTAGTAAACTTTTCAGCTTTTTCCAGTAAAGGTGTATGATAAGATAAATAATTGTCGATGACCCCGGTTGATGGTCCCTTGGGGAGGATATGTTTATGTAGTGACAATTTTGTATCTGCTGTCAAACCTGTAATAGGATCAGAGAATTTGTCCCAATATTTGGCAACTGCTTGAGTCCAGTATTGTGGAACAATATGGCGCCAAACTTTAAAAGAAGGCGTATAACCAGGAAAGCTTCTTATCCATTGGTTCCAATGTTTGTGTGTTATATTTTCAGCTTCTTTGTTTTGAAATATACCTTGTTTGATTCCCACAGGGACCATTGGCAAATAAACTTGCAATTTTTTCTTCAGCAATTTTTCTTCATTCCAGGTTTGTAGTAAAGAAGTTATATTCGGTCTATTCATTTCATTTTCCTGCCAGATTGTATGAAGTACATAAGCTTGAGACAGGTGAGGATTATAAGTAGATGAATAGCCATTACCTATTTGTCCCGGTTTATTAGAAATACCCCTAGTATGAGTCTGATTCCCTAAACTTCTTAATTCCCAAAGAGATGCGTTCAATATTTCGGATAACCAAGTATTGGTATTAAATAGAAGTTTACGTATGCTGAGAATTACTTCTTTTAGAATTTGCAAGATTTTCTTGCTATTTTTTACTAAGTTTCTGTATATTGCGACTCTCTTTTTGTTAAGCTCATAACGCACATTTTTTTGTATTTGAACAAGAGATCTTTTGAAATGAAATAAGTTCTTTTGGATATCAATCAGATTCTTTTTCCAAGTATATTTTCTTATTTTCTTAGTAGTAAGATCAACACTGGGTTTGGTTTTGGTGTTGTTATACAACTCTTCTTGAGTCCTATGCAAGTGGGAGGTATGTTTACGGGACAGCTCTTGAGCATTTTCGTCATGGAAAATCTTTGTAATTGGTTTGTTTATGGTGTGGGTATAATCCTTCTCCTTTAACGCGTTGGTTGAAGACAGACCTACCAGCTCAGAAGTCTTTCTTCTTTGACTACTATTTATTTCTTCTTTAACTACATTTCCCCCATTTTGGGATACACCAACTTCGATACTTGTAATAATCTTTGTGTTTTCAGTCAATTTTTCTACATTTCGTTTCGCAAATTCTTTTTTCTCTGTAGAATATGTAGATAGATCTGTTTGTTCAGGATTGATTTGTAGAACAGTAGATACATTACTTGTTATCTTAGATATTATATTTCCAAATTCTTTTTTATATTTATTAACCCACTCCAATCTCTCTCCCAAAGCATGATATTTGTTATAAATCTTATGACGTATAATTAAATTTATTCTTTGTAGAATCGGTTGCCAAAAAGCAGGGGATCTTTTAATTGACCCAAAGGGTTCAGATGTTTCATCACCCCATATTGTTAAATAACTATAATTGTCTAATTCGTAATTAGCAAGTTTATCTCCATTAGCAATACGTATACTATCAGTACTGTGTTCTTCAGCCTTTAATGTTCCCCAATATCTTAAGTTAAAAGGACGTACAATTTTGACCTGTTTCCCTTGAAGGGTGGGAATGGCAGGTAATTTAACACCAACATATAAATCATTACCATCATAATCACAATCAATATAAACTTCTTTGGATAAATCTGACCAATCTTTTTGCCATTCAGTGGGTTGGAATAAGAGTTGACGACTAATATTTTTTAAAACGATCAGTATTGGAAGTTTTATGTATCTACGAATATATACTTGACCAAACAAGGCAATCCCTCGCGGCAAATGAGCTAGTGAGAAATTCCATCTATTTTTTAAAATTTGAGCTTTTTGTTTGCTCTCATTTTGTTTCGCCTTAACTAAGATTACATTATCATCCTGATCACTCCTTACAGATTCTTCTAAATTTAATGAATCTATAGCGCGTAAAAATATAGGAGCATGGGGTCGATTTTGATATGTATTCCATAATAAGGCTTTGCGACGTCGAGAACGCATTGAACCTGGCAACAAACGACGTACAAAATTTGCTACTATTGAATGGTATTCATTAGCTTCAGGTGTTTCTAAGTCTGCTTTCTTAATTTGCGAATTCCATAAAGGAATAGGTTTGTACATATTTAACAATCGGGAAATATTCTCAGGTGTGTTTAAATTTTCTGGATCTCCTAATGTATTATTTCTAGATTCGTGATTCTTTCTGTTGGCTATCCATGTTTGTATTTTATATAAAATGTTATTCCAAGATTGCACGTTTTCTTTCTTTAGTCTTGCCAGCCTAGACCACGAATCTCCGTCAACAAATCCTACATTCTGACTATTTCGGTCTGGATTTTCTATGTCTATAGAGCCGTTAGTTCTTTCCGGTTGCCATGAATTTATGGGGCAATTTTGAAAAGTGTTCGCATTTTTAGATAGAAATAATTTTAGGTTATTTTTAGTAGAAATATCTAGTAATGTTGTATTTTCTGATGAGATCAATGACATGCTTGGATCAACAAGATCTGATTCAGTTACTACTAAGGGAGATTCGTTCTGTAATTTCGATTCTCTTCTTCTAGTATCTATACCTAAACGAGGATCATATGCTTTACTCAGAATGCCGTTGTTATAGTTGATAGATCCAATTCTTTTTTCTACTATGTCTTCTAATAATGTCCCTTTTCCAAAAGAAAATAATCGATTATGGATACTTTTTTCAATTTGTTGTTTACGGGTTGCTTTTGTTTTAATCCATTCATCAAAAATTTTTTGTTCAGATTCTTGAGATATGTCCGGAATTTGTAATAGCTCATGAAAATCTCGAGAAACTAGGGATAAACTTTGTGGGTAATTATGATATAATTTTCGTTTCCCATCTTTTTTATCTATTTCAAAAAAAAATTGGGAAAAATGCATTTTATTGAACGCTCTGATATTGTCATCAGCAGATCCAGTTTTATTGTTGATTAGCAGACGTAATGGTCGTTTCCATGCATCATAACTATAAAAAACATCTGGCCATGGTTTTGTTTGCCAAGATTCTAAATGAAAAGTAAAATTCTTAATAGATGGCACAGGATTACGTCCCAAGCATATTAAGCATATAATGAAAAATACAGGGAAAAATGCTTGATGAATGACACGCTTGACTAAGCGGTAGATAGTTGGTGTATCTTGCTCTAGTCTTCTAAGTAAATAAAAACTTAACAATACAAATGCTGTATACCCAGCTAAGAAACCTAGAAGTATCCCACCAATAAATGTAATAATATTACTATAACGAAACAAAAAGACTCCAATTAATCTAGAGAACACAGCGTTTGGTAGAATAATAGGATTTAGTAATTGAATGAACAAAGTTTCTAGAAAGGCAGTTTGTATACGAGTTTGGTATAATTGAGGTGCCAAATGGTCATTATATGTATCTGTCTCTAATAACCTAATTTTATGCCAGTAAAAAAACAAAACAGGCAATAATATTAGATTAAATACATGTGGTCTAAGCCACAAAGCATAGAGAGAAGGGAAATATATAGATAATAATATAATTACTTGAGAAACTATTAGTCCGCTAATTCCAGCTATGAGAATAGAATTAGCTGATTCTAGGCGAAAAGTAAGACGTTCACTTCCTTTAGTTGTTATTAGAAAATTTCGGACACATAGTAGTTTAGATGGTCCAATAGGTAGTGTGGCCAAAAAGCCATAATAACTTCCTAATAACAGTAAAAACATATAATTATTATTCATAAAATGTAGTTTAGTATAAAAAGAGATAGAATAGGTCTGAAAATCTATTGTATTACATTCTTTGTCTTAATCTTTTATTCCAACATGTCCGGATTCCTTCTCTCAAAGTTGCAACTTTGGACTCCTCCCATTTATTTTATTTGTATTTGGGACCATCAGCAAAGCAATTTTTAAGAGCATCGGCAAAAGGGGACTCCCAAAGTTTGGGCTTATTAGCATCGGTTTTTCTCCTGGCCCATCGGCATCGGGAGCGGCATTTTTAATGTTTTATAAATGTTAAATCAAAGGAATTCATATGCAACTAAAAACGAAGTCATACTTCTAGATGTAACCGTTGACCTCTAGAAGTATGACCACAAACAAAACAATTAGTGTGCTTGTCAAAACGTGGAATTTGCTAAAACACAAAATTCCTGGTTACTTGTTTTTCTTAAGCATTCAGCTTGTCTCTTTTCACTAATCCAGCCCAACCTAATGCTTCTAAACTAAGGTTGCGTCTCAACGGGCGTGTAACTAGTTCTAATATATCTCGTGCATTGGTAAATCCATGGATCTGAGCAAAGGTGAACTCTACCGACCACTTCGTGCTAATACCTCTAGCTTCTAATGGGTTAGCATGTGCCATCCCAGTAATAGCCAAATCGGGCTGAAGTTCACGCATTCGTTGTACCTGGTTATAATTATCGGGTTTCTCGACAATCCTTGGAATTGGTACCCCCATTTCTTGACATGTTTTCTGCAGTAGTGCGAGCTCTGCTGCTTGATAACGTTTATCCATATATGGAATACCAATTTCATAAACTATCATACCACAACGAATCAAGAAACGAGCAAGAGACACCTCTAACAGGTTATCCCCCATAAAAAAAACAGATTTGCCTCGCACAAGATCGAGATAGTCCTTTAAACCATCCCATACTTGTTTTTCTCGTTCTTCTAGCCCATTAGGCTGAATAGCAAATACTGAGCAGATTTTTTCAATCCAAGCTCGAGTACCATCTGGTCCAATAGGGAATGGGGCACTAATCAGTTTGCATTTTTTGCGACGCATCAGCGTAGTAGCAGTTCGGCTCAAAAATGGGTTCACACCGCATACATATACTCCCTCCCCTAAAGAAGGTAATTCAGTATACCTCTGAGCAGGCAACCAGCCCGAAACATGAATGGATTGTTTCTTGAGCTCTAAGTTAAGCTGGGAAACAACGCTGGAAGGCAAGGATCCAAAGAGAACTAGGGGAGGATGTTGAATAGAATTTTGTGATTGCTGAGATTCTTTTTCTTTGCCCTGTAAAGGCAAGAATGACAGCAATCCTTTTACGGCTTGGTCTTGTGTAGGGGTATCCTTCAAAGATTGATTATGGTTGGGACATCTATGCGCCATTGCTGCTAAGACTGTATCTTCGCCTTGGGTAAAGGCATAATCTAGTCCATTAGCCCTAGCTACAACGATCGGTATACCGATCTCTGCTTCTAGTCTTGGTGCCATGCCCTCTAAGTCCATCTTGATAATTTCTGTCGTACATGTACCAATCCACACAATCACGGAGGGGTTTCTATCTTTTTTGATTTGCAAACACAATCGCTTCAGTTCTTGATAGTCATTCAATTGAGCCGAAATATCTCCCTCTTCTAGCTCTGCCATAGCATATCGAGGTTCTGCAAAGATCATTACCCCCAGAGCGTTCTGAAGAAAATATCCACAGGTTTTTGTACCTACTACCAAAAAAAAGCTGTCTTCGATTTTTTGATAAAGCCAGGCTACGCAGCTAATGGGGCAAAAAGTATGATAATTGCCTGTCTCACACTCGAAGGTAAGTGGATCAGATGTTCTACTTGATGGCATAAACAATGTCTCCTTCCTGTATTAAATAAATAGATACTGGTCACAGGCCTTGCACCTGTGACCAATGGTTGGACTCAAATTATGTTATGAGCTACCATGCACCGGTTTTCCTAGATCCCGGGCCATCGGCATTGGCACCAAGGAAAACTTAGATCCGCACGCTTTGTTTTCTACACCATCAGAAAATTTAGGGTGTTTTCTTCAAGATCTGTCTGAGATGAAGTAGAGGATGTAGGATTCAAGTAGAAATCAGAAAGTAGACTGAACAATTCTCTATCAGGTACTTCTCTGGGGACCACTCCTTCTGGCTGAGACAGAATCTGGTCTGCAATATTCAAATAGAAATCACATACGTAATTCAGCGAAGGGTCTGATTCTGCCATTTCGAATAGAGTTTTCCCTTTCACTCTCGAAACACGAATATCCTCAATAAGAGGCAGCACTTCTAGGACAGGCATAGGACAAGCTTCTACATATTTGTCGATCAGATCTCTTTTGGAAGTACGGTTCCCGACCAATCCTGCAAGACGTAGCGGATGAGTACGAGCTTTTTCTCGCACAGAAGCTGCAATCCTATTAGCTGCAAATAAAGCATCAAAACCATTGTCTGTGATAATGATACAATAGTCTGCATAGTTCAGTGGTGCTGCAAAGCCGCCACACACTACGTCTCCCAATACATCAAACAAGATCACATCATATTCGTAGAAAGCATTCAATTCTTTTAACAGCTTGACTGTTTCTCCTACTACGTACCCTCCGCAACCTGCCCCTGCGGGTGGTCCTCCTGCTTCGACGCAATCTACACCGCCGTAACCCTTGTAAATAACGTCTTCAGGCCACACGTCTTCGTAATGGTAGTCTTTCGATTGTAGGGTATCTATAATGGTTGGTATCAGAAAGCCCGTCAATGTAAATGTACTATCATGTTTGGGATCACACCCAATCTGCAACACTCGTTTACCACGTCTTGCTAGTGCAATAGAAATATTACAACTGGTGGTAGACTTCCCGATTCCCCCTTTGCCGTAGACTGCTATCTTCACGCAAAGCACCTCCTATTGTTCAGTATACTACTTAGAAAAACTGCTTTTCTCTTTTTTTGATCTGAGAACATCAGTATCTAAATTGATGGTTGATGGCTTCCACAATCCAAAAGAGCATATTCTCTCTTGTTTAAGTGGAACATTCTTCTTACAACCTATAATTTATTATAGCACAGCTCTATAGGGTGCGCTAGAGAATTCTGCTTTCACTTCACATCATATTGGATTTCTGGTATTTACCTTTTTCTTGCTAGTCTATCAATGCAAAAGGTTCAGCTCTATCAATGCAAGAGGTTTAGCAAAGTAATAATAAGTAGTTTTAGCCTCTTTGTTTAGGCTCTATCGCATGCGCCACGATGTTATTCTACGTTCTTTTTTATCTATTTCTATATATGCCATTCTTAATAGTAAAACACACTGCAATAGTTGTATTGTGTATATTAAAAAATTTTTAGAAAAGAAAATATGTAGACCGATACCGATGGGGCCGTGCAGATCGCCGATGCCGATAGTCCCTGCGGGAGGAGGAGTCCCAACTTTGGGATTCCCGTGCCGATGCCTTGGGATGAATCCCCTTATGCCATGCCGATGGCCCCGAACTTTCTTTCTTTTCTTTTTGGTTTGGGAGGAGTACCCTTTACTTTAGCCTCCCTCGAGGGAAGCCCTATAGGTCCCTTGAGGGCACATTGCCCCCCTCTTCCCGCCGGGCCCCATTTCGAATTCTAAGAAAAAGAAAAAATTTCACCCACTTAAGGTGCAAAATCAAGTGAACCATCCATAACTATGTAACCCTTTACCCAATAAGTTAACGCCTAAATAACACATCCATACTACAGCAAATCCTAATGAAGCTACTACTGCTGCTTTCGTCCCAGCCCACCCCCTGGTCATACGAAGATGCAAGTATATTGCAAAGATGAGCCAAGTAATCAAAGCCCACGTTTCTTTGGGATCCCAGCTCCAATAAGCCCCCCATGATTCATTAGCCCATACGGCACCAGACAAAATACCTAGAGTCAATATAGGGAATCCCATGCCAATGATTCTATAACTCCAATAATCTAGCTGATCGATTAAGGATGCTTTATAGAACTCAAAATAGAGCAATTCTGAGGATTTCTTATCTTCCATAGCTTGTACTAAAGGTACCGAAGGGAACTCCTTAGTGGAGTTTTTTTTACCAATATATATCGAAAGATTTGTTGTATTTAGACGAAGTTCTGGGTTTGTGGAACCAACTGGGCTTAGTGTTAACAAGGTCACTGCTAACAACGAACCAAATAAGAGTGCCCCATAACTTAGTATCATCATACTCACATGCATCATCAGCCAATTAGATTGTAAAGCTGGGACTAGTACCGTAATTTGTTGCATCTCTTTGGGAAGTCCTAAAGTAGCAAATGTATACGTTATCATAACACTTGGAGCTATTATGGCATCCAGCCAATCGTTTTGAACTTTTTTGTCTAAAAGAAGAGATACCAAGGTAAAACTCCACGCTAGGAACAAAAAAGATTCATAGAAGTTACTCAAGGGAAGGTGATCTGCTACTAACCATCGAATTACTAACAAGCCAGTAATACACAGACGACCAACAACCATGATTTTTTTTGAAAAAGAGCGTGTTTGATTTGTACTATATATGGTTAAATTGCTCCAAGAGAAAATTGTACCTAAAAGGAAAATCGCGAAACAAAGCTGAATCAAAATTTCTTCTAATGTGCTAAGTATCATATTAATGTTGAGACTTTTTTTACTATCAATTTCGTGAAAACATAAGTTGTTAACAAAACAATCCCAGTTTTTTCTATCTAAATCCAATTTTGTGGCTTGATTGTTTGGACTAGTTTCCAACAACAATTTAATCAGTACTTATTACCCCTTCTAACAGACCTATAAGGCTTAAATGTAATATGCTAATTACAAAATGCCGCCACTCGGACTCGAACCGAGATGCGTTAGCATTGGTTCCTAAGACCAACGTGTCTACCAATTTCACCATGGCGGCTCGCGGGGGAACTGAACTATTAGTATTATATTATAATAGAATTGATTTTTCAATAGCATTTGTCAAGATCATGTTATTTATCTTCCCTATTTAATTTACTTGTTTGAGCCCAAGGTTAGAAGATGATAGAATCTGGTGGTTCTTAAAATTTTTGGGGAAGCAAAAATACAGGTAAAAAATTCCAGTAAAGTTTGCTTGATACTCTACTATATTTTTTTTCTTATTGATACTAACGATTTCTCCTTATTTATCTCAGCGATGATTCGTTCTATTACTCTTTTCCCTTCTTCAACGTGCCCCTCTAACCGATCTGTAGCACTAAGATGCCTTACTTTTCTTTCGGTAAGGTAATTTTGACTCTTTTTTGCTTGTCTACCAACTATGTGCTAGTAATTCTCTATGTTATATATCTCAATAATTCCTTGTTTTGGATGTAATGGCACTTTTTGCGTAGCGAGAAGGCGAAGGTTGGCACTATGGCCAAATTGCGCAAATTATATGCTGTCTTATAGATTTTCCTACCCTGGTGAACAGACCTTGACGCGTACGCGCTAGTTCAATCCACTCCCGTATAAAACTGAATTTTGCTTATGATAAAAGCGGGATAAATTCCCTAAATCTGCATCACGATATTATATTGCCCCATCGAGTCATTAGGCCCTATTCTATCCCCTAAAAACTCATAAGTGATATGTAATGCCGTCGCTGCAACCTCTGCTAGAGAAGAGAATGGTTGTAGAAGATATATGAAGCTACAAAAATATCTTTCTCCACCCTTTGCCCCTTTGTCTCTGCGACCCTTTCTTTGATTTTACGCGCAAATTGATGTTTTTAGTGGTGGCAGCTTCCTCGCCCCTTTTCTTTTTTGGTTCTTATTAAGTCGAAGAAGAATTTGAAGAATTTGAAGAATTTGAAGAAGAGACAAAGAGGAAAACAAAAAAACAGCAAGACCTTTGAGGAAACAAAAACCGAACTACGCCAGAAGCATCCAAGTTCGATGGTGAGAAACTCTTTCTAGCAGCTGCCAAACCTAGCAAATGGGAATTGGAGCTACCGTAGCGGCCACAATTCTAGGTTGACTATTCCATAAATGAATGGGGAACGCTACATCCATGCTGGTAGATCAAATCACATCAGTCGCAAAAAGGAAATGGTATGATCAAGTAGTCGCAGTCGTACAAAAAAGGCACCCGATACGGGAAGAAAGTTATAACAGGTAACATGATCAGAAGCAAATTTCCCCATACCACTCAAGGGTAGGGTAGAAGGGGACCGCTGGAAACGAGATACAGCAGACTCTAACACTCACACTCACTGATATGGTAGGGCCATGTCGGACAAAGTATTTAAGTGTGTAGAAGTAGTTAACAAATGTCAAGGACTTAAACTTAGACCTAATTTAATACTCGAAGTCATAATAGGGGTCAAGACGGGAGTAGATCTGTCACCAGGGACCAGCCAATCTGTTGGTCTTGCCTATGATAGAAAGGGGAGTAATGCCTCAGCCACTGCCGTGAACAGCACTGATTCTGTAGCTGAACGTTGAACTCCGATAGTTTTGCAGTTAGGCATCAAACATCCTTTATGCAGGTCTATCTATACTCGGCGGGAAGGGGTTGCCGTTGGAGCTTTATCTGCAAGGATAAGGAGTGAGCACTAAAAAAACAAGAAAAAAGTTCAGTACCTCTAAAACAAGAAAAACTTTCAGTATCTCTAGTCTTTAGCAAGTTAATATCTGGTGATGGGATGTATTAGATCGCCCCTAGGACCCTAATGAACCCGACCGAAGCTTAACATGCATTAATCCTATAAGTTTTATTTACAGGGGTGATATCACCGTCAATAATCTCCCAAGGACAGAGAGAATTGGTCTATCTTGATTGGGAGGAACACCCTAGTGCATTGTCTTAAGTATAGTACTTTATATTTATATATTTTCATTTTCATTATAAAATTAGAGCCAATCCCATAGCCCCCCCTTGGTCTATTTAGGTAATAAGATTGGCATAGCTAATAAGATTTGCATTCGCTAGCACTATCTTTAGTTGGTTTATCAACAGTTGTGTCATGTCAATGCTCCTATATCCTGCACCATAAGTTATAGATAAAACTGGCACTATTTGGTTACATAGAAATTTGGTACTATTGGAAGTTGGCAATGCCATTTATCCTGTTTACATGGTCATTGATACCATGGAGCCGTTGATCCCATTGACCAGATGGAAGGATGAAGTGCCATGGATCCCATTGTCAAGGCCCCCGTTAGCCCCATGGTAAAGGAGTTCAGTTGGTTCTGTCTTCAAAGGGCCTCCTTAGTTTTAGTTGATGATCTACAATGCTTCGTATAGGTTGTAATCCGTGATCTCTATCCTACAGCAAAGTATGCCAAAGTCTTCCAGCCTGTCTTTACTGTACAATAAGATTCAATCGAATTGATGTTGTACTCTGTCATTTTCTTTTTTTCTTACGACAAAGTCAAAGTCATCATGATGGAATGAGGCAGCCATTTGATCTCTAGTTTCCGGATAGCTTCTAGGATCGCCATGATCTGCACCACTTCTATGCCAGTCAAAATTTGACTTGCCGCTCGGCATAGATTGGATGACTCCCACCATCCATGCCATGAGGATCTTCGCAAAAGATCGTCGGTTTAGGGTCAAAGGGCGCATAAATATGTAAGTTCTTCTCCGTTAAGTTAAGGTGTACCTCTCGCTGATTTCCTGGTTGAGTGCATTGAATTCACGGAAGACTGGATTTTGGCTTAGCGCTGACCATCGGTCAAATCTTTCCCTATCGCCTTCTCCTCTTGGTGCAAAGTGCGATGAATCTTTTGCTCACTATCAGTTTTCCCTCCTTGTATAGTCATGTAAGTGACTCTCTTGATACAAGCTTTAACGAAGTGGAAGTTCCGGTCAAGACCCTCAAACACATCGTCCGGGATCTCCTTGATGATGGCTTCCCATATGTTCAAGTCGTTATCCAAGATATGAGTGAGTCAGTCTTGGCGTCTTACTTCCTGATCAGCCTGCCAAGAGCTCCGTGTGACAGCTGCGTATATCCAGTTCGTAGATACCGTACCCGCCGTATTGGCTAAAGGCTTTTGAGAAGTTCCCTAGCACGGAGTTACGGAACTCTCTCTTTACACCAAGTAGCCCCAGCCTGTTGTCTCCTTCTTTTCCATAGGGCTGTATCCGTGGGTACGACTTATTTCTGACATAACCAGAGGGTAGCAAGAAACCCACCACGCCTGGTTGCCTTTTGCAAGTATACCAGCTTCGTTCGCGTGTCTCGGCTTGCTGATAGTACGCGCAGATCTCGTCCCGGACTTCCGGTGGCTGCAATTGATTAGCTAGATCAATGATCTCAGGCCAAATTGTCTGCGGTAGCAGCAGCATCATCTCGTAGGCCGCGTTCATCGCAACTGATGCCCGATAATGATAACATGGTTCGAAATGCGGGATCTCTTCAGGTAATTCGAAGTTACAATATATATACTTGCACATCGCAATGTCTACTAACATCTCCACCTGACTTCCCCATGGCACTTCTACCAATCTAGGAGCCTTGAAGACCGCACTGGGTTTGGTCAGTCCCAGTTCTGATGCTTCTTGTTCCTTTGGCTCCTTTGCCTCGATGATCATTCGATCGATTTCAGCCTTCACTGACGATTCTTGACTCAGTTCGCTGTAGTCTGTATGAGGGTGTTGCTTGAACGCATCATCCAGCACTTCCAAATTCCTACCCCAGTAACTTGCAACTGGAAGGTATTCCCTAGTTTGTCTTTGGGCTCCAGCAGTCGTATTCCTCTAATTGCCCTGGCCTGATCCACCCTTGTCTCTTCGACCTAGAGACCGAAATATTTCCTTAGGATGGTGATGATCTTGACATGGACACTCTTCCTTAGATTTGCAGTCAAGTTCGGTAGTCCAGATTCCTTAAAGAATGGTTCCACTCTATGGACTAAGTCCGCATGCCTAATATACCCCTTCTTAGGATCAGGAGCTAAACACGACATGACAAAGTTGACGAAGGGATCTGACTCCAAGGTTCTTGGGTTCAATGCACCTACTCGGACCTGACACTCCAAGGCTTCTCTGTTTTTCCACAGAATCCAGTTGATCAAAGCTGGAGTGTTCTTAGCCAGGTACTTAGGAATGCCAGCGATGGGAACTTTTGCCTAGGGAAAGGGATCTCAATGAAGCGGTAAAGCAGACCAGGGTCATTGACGTTGACTAAAGCGCTGGCTATGCCCAAGTTCAAGGTCACGAAAACGATCGCTTCACTCACGAAATTCCCCTTGGTTTGTTTCTATTTAAGATCATATGGGATTGGGTCTTTCCCTGAGATCATCTTCACTAAGCGGGCCACTTCAGGGTTGATCAATTCTCCCTCACTGATACTAATACAGTTGGCGCCCGGTTAGCTCTATCGAACATGGATGTTCGATTACAATTGATTTCGACACATCTATCTTCTAAGACAAAGCGGACCCAGTTGATTAGAGTGGACTTCCCGGATGCAGGAGGACCTACTAACCATATTCCTGTCTGAAACAGATCAGATGGTTCGAGAACTCTCCGTACAGCACCGCGTAAAATATTCAGCATTCGTGCATCTCCGCCCACGAAGTTCAGGAGCAAATTCCGCAAAGTGGCATCGGGATAAGCATCAAAGCTGTAATCGATGCCGATGCCGATGGTCCCAAACTTTCTTTGGGAGTCCCTATGCCGAAGGTCCCAAACTTTGGTAGGAGGAGGTAGCGAATAGGTGAACATGAAGCTAGGATCATGTGGTCTGTTAGAACCACCCAAGTCTAAGATCCCATTAGCGAAATTGATCGCGTTGGCAGGGGTCCACAGGGACCTTGCAATGAGAGTGACAGGAGGTTTCTAATATCATGAATCTGTGCCGTCTTAGCTGAGTTTGGATCGGCACTTTTCAAGAAGTCTCAAATCGTTGCTGCGATTACCTTGCTATCCATGACTTCCTATTTCTTGCCTGTCCATGTAAACCAGCATTCGCGCTTCAGACTGTATAGGAATTTCCCTCTCCACTCATTCAATACAATAATTGCAGAGTCAACTCATACGTCAACAAGGACCGAACCTTAGTCCCAGTAGACTGTTAATCTCTTTCAGCGATTGAACGTATCGTCGCTTCCACTTCCTGAGGCTGAACTGGTGGCGAGAAGAAGTACTCGTTAAACAAGCGCAGTATAAACGGAACATCAAGGCCCAGCCTTTGTTGCTCGTTCCAATCGTGTAAGAAACAACCCCACTTATCTTATGCGGAAACTTTACAGACAGTTCATTTCAGAACATACAATTTAATTTATTTCTTTATGAAATAAATCTTTTCTTACAGAGGGGGAGTAGTCTACCAATTTGTGTACGGTTTTATTCTTATGCAAAGACATATACACAGTACACAGTTCGTACGTTTTGTGTACTGTGTACATGTGGAGATAAACACAGAAAAAACATTCAGTGTACTACACAGAATAGACATTCTGTGTATATCAATAATATGAGTTTTTTCGATATAAAAAATTTTGTTTTTTTGAACGGTAATGGTGAAATTCTTAGCGCTTGTCAACACAACAATGGCTCTGGCAGAATGACATGCTTTCCTCTACGCGGTCTTTTTAGTGGTTGAAGTGGACCAGGTAGCTCAGGGAAATCCTCATCAAGCAGGCGTGTTAACTGATCACCCTCGCGATCAGGAAGTATATAGTTGTCAGCAATCAGTGTAATGAAATTTTGTTAAGAAAAACATCTTTTTCTATGTTGAGAAAAAGCAAAAACTCTGTCATAATCAGTAACCAAAACTTTTTTTGAGCCAGGTGGGCCAGGTGGACCAGGTGGACCAGGAAAAAATTGCAAAATCTTCGTTAATACAGATGCTGCAAAAAATACAGCAACTTTTTACTTTAAGACAAAGTAGACTGAAAAGAAGAGTTCCCAATTACGGAAACTATTCAAGTCTCAAAAGCGAAATGGAACTATTGATCACTACGGATCGGGGAGTAGGGCTATTGTGATTCCTACAATTATAATTCCCGTCTTTCGCCTTTTAAAAGAACATTTATTGTAGATGCCAATCTCGTGCATTATCTTGCGAAGAACTTTGCTAAAGATTGGAAGACTGAAATCTTCTTTTTTGAATCCGTGTTCTTGTGTCTCCGCGAAGAACAAGTTATAAAGATCATTTAATGGAACATATGAAAGTCGCTCTTCTTTGTACTTTTGTTGGAACCACTCGGCTAAGACTGTTGAAATTCTACCTGAGACAATACTTCCTTTAAATTCCGTTGATTGACTCATCTAAATACCTCCTATTTTTGTTCATTACATGTTCAACGGGGTTACAAGTAATATAATGTAATTACGTGTTGTTGTACAAGTGATTTCTTGAAAGATCTCTAATGAAATCTAATGGTAATGATAGCAGTACCGGTTCGGAAAATGTATTTCTGTTTACTGTTTGTGAAAGGAAGTGCCATAGAAGAGCTCCACCAAACATGGGGATTTCCTTAGACGGTGAAGTCTGCAACCAAGAAGTTCTATTTTTAGCGTTTGTTTCTCAGGACGAAAAGAATCAAATACTATTAGTAGTTTTGTGACAAAAGTCTTTTCTTGTAATGTAAAAGCTACAATTTGTGTAAATTGTAGCTTTTACATATTTCGACAAGGATTTTGCAATTTTTCGTGGTCCACCTGGTCCTGTGTTTATGTAAAAAGTGCAATTTGTGTAAATTGTGCGTTGTCATATTTCGACAAGGATTTTACAAGTTTTCCTGGTCCACCTGGTCCATTGCTTAAATATAACCGAGCTTTGCTTTAATTGAGACATTTTGCACTTTTTACTTTAATTGCGTCGAAAGATCACACTTCGTTCTAAAACTTATCTACATGAGGGAAACGAGCCCGGTCACCGGGCCCATATTCAAGTTTTTTCAAAGAAGTTTAGCGAAATGTTTCGAGAAAAGCCGTAAAAATCAGAAGCAAGCTCGCCAACACTTACTCTATTAGGGACGACTCCATATTTATTTGATTTTGATAATATAGGAAAAAGCTTGCTGTGTTCATCTTCATTATAATCACATGGTATTACCATAATCAGGCGACTCTGTAACCAACCATCCAGCAAGTAAGCCAAGCAAGCATCAACGACGATTCCATTGCCTTTAGGCTGCTTTTGTATATAATAATTGAATCTTCGTATATTCATATAATTCCAGAATATATATGTAAAAAATCAGAAACATTTAACGTTGAAGACGTCTTGACAAGCACTTTTTCCCTGGTAAAATGGTTATGGGGAGGAACCTCAGAGGAGGAGGGGATATATACTTAATACCAGAGGAAGAACCTCAAGAAACAACACAACTTGATAGCAGAAGCAAGACACTACAGAAGTAATCCAACTTTATACCAGAGGTAAGAGTGAAAAAACGTTAACGTTTTTTCTTTTTTCTCTTTTTTTCTTTTTTTTCTAATATATAATAAATAGAATAAATTGATACTATATAAAAGAAATTATATATTCCTCAAATAGAAATAGAATATAAATATAATACACGATATTTCAATATAAGATGTGTAATATATTCTAAAAAATATATAAACAATATTCAATTGAAATATTACTACCGTCTTATATAATAATAATAATGTGAATAATGTATATAATATAATATTATACATAATTATATTATATTCACTATACCCAGCATAGTCTTATATAATAGTAAGACAATAGTTCATATATAAGATTCTTCCCAAATCCCAAAGAAAGAAAGTTGTAGGGACTCCCAAAGAAAGTTTGGGACCATCGGCATCGGTATCGGTACGAGACTCCCAAAGAAAGTTTGGGACCATCGGCATCGGTTGCTCTCCCAAGGGGACCATCGGCATACATATTTTACAATCAGATAATACATAATAGTTTATATAGTGTATAATATAAAATATACTATATAGTGCTCCTCCTCCCAAAGCATCGGCATAACGGGACTCCCATTTCTTGGGGACCATCGGCATCGGCATTTCTTTATTGGGGTTTATTTGTCGGCATCGGCATATACATTAAATTCTAATTCCACCAACGGCCCCATATGCATTATTCTCAGGTTCTATGTAGTACACAAAAGACCTATTTCACACATATCTACAAATGTTTCTTGGTGCACGCCACATCTAGCTATTTGTAGATGTTACTACATAGGGGTTGCATGAAACTTATAATTCGATGCATAATAATCATGCAGTTCGAGTACCAGAGCTCGGGCTATTAGCTCAGTGGTAGAGCGCGCCCCTGATAAGGGCGAGGTCTCTGGTTCAAGTCCAGGATAGCCCAGGCCGCCCCCTGTGGGCCCATCCTTAAAGAAAGTTTGAAAAAGAAAATATTTTCTCAACAAAGCATATGAGTCCCAGAGACCATCGAGAGGTAGGGAAGGCCGTGGTGATGATTAAGTTGAGCTCAAGGTAGTTACTTACTATTGTCCCCGTTTGGCCCAGAGACTCCTATAACGCTGTTAGAAACTGATTTGTAAGGTTCTCAAGACAAGAGTCGATGACGGTACGATATGAAAGGTAGAGAAACAGGGTATGGCGTCGGTGCCGTAGTTGTCTCCCCGGCCCTCCATCCAATCGGGATCGATCATGAGGTTTATTAAAAACTAGGTCACACTTTCTTTCATAATGATCTTTCGTGCTTTCCACTGATGCCGATGCCGATGGTCCCGTGCCGATGCTCTTGAGTTTGTAATAAGTTGAATTTCGTTAAGAAAAATAGAAGTAAGGAATCTCCTTGAGAAGGCTATAATTTGGACCAACTGGACCACGAAAACTTGCATAAATTTTTGGAGTAGTCGCTACTCCGAATTTTTATGCAATTTCTTATACTTTAGAAAGAGATTCATGAAATATACTTCCACTTATAAAGAACTCAATGCGACATCACACTTCGGCAACAGTGTATTTCCCTTTATTGAGGAACTGACTTGCTTCAGAGGCAAGAGTTCCTTTAACAGTAAGAAGATATTGTTTTTATGTTTTTCTATGCAAACCTATTGGGTGTTCTTGGGGGAGCAGGCAATTACTCTCTTTGTTCGTTGCATTCACTGTTCTCCGCCACTTCTCCTTGACAAAAGTTAATACTGTATAATACTGGTGGGCGAGCCGAAATCGGAACGCTTATAAAAGGAGAGAATAAATTCACATGGTTAACCTAACAATGCCTAAAGAAAGTTTAGAAGAAGGTAGAGTATCCACAGTATTATCTATTTGGATTCAGAAAAGTTATAAAGAGGAGAAACTCTCTTATGTATACTTAAAAGATCTTTATGAATTATTTTTCTCATCAACTGAGGCGCAGAATTTCTACAAAGACGATTTCAGCCTTCCTGTTTTTAGCAAGATGCTTCGAGAAGTTATGAAAGAAATTGGTCTCTTTAATAAATGTACTTTTAAAAGAAGAAAGGCAGGAATGGTGATAACCGGGATCACGATTTTGTCACCCTCGGAGTGAATTTTGTGTAAAATTTTTAGGAGTGGTCCGCATTTTTTTACAAGTTTTCATGGTCCAGTTGGTCCAGTGTTCGCATCTTGCATGCAAATTCCTTAAAGCCGTCATTTTCACGCAAGAACTCCTCTTCTAAAAAGAGAAGAGACCATTGCGAGTTAATTGTTTTCAAAAGAACAACACTAGGCCCTTTATTAATTGCAACAAGGAGAAAAATGTATGGTTTCTTGCAAAGCCGAACTCAAGTAAGTCAGACAAGTTTTTGTGGCTCGCTTGGGTTCTGTACCAAACTTTAACTTTGGGCGGAGCCCCGTTATGCCGATGCCGATGGTCCGGGAGAGAAACCGATGGTCCCCAAGAAATGGGAGCCCCGTTATGCTGATGGTCCCGTTATGCTGATGGTCCCGTTATGCCGATGGTCCCAAACTTTCACCTTTGGGAGGAGTCCTAAGCTACAACTTTGGGAGGAGGAGGCCAAACCTGTGGGACAAGTCTTTTTGATAGTTGTCTATCCCCTAGACCAGTCTTGCACCTGGCGCCGAGCTATTTTCCCACAGGGCTCCCCCTGAAGTATTGTCACCGCGACAGAGTTTCACCGCCAAGTTCGGGATGGATTGGCGTGTTTCCTCTGCACCTAGGGCACCAGGATTCGCCATTATTTTATCTATACAGATAACTATTGTCAATACCATAAGCCTCTTTGTGAGCTGGAAATAAAGAGGGAGTCCGGCCCGTTTATCCCCTTGCCCCGATGGCCTCCGGGTACCTTTAGGGGAGTTGCGGGACGGGAACCTAAAATGTCTCCTGAGTGTCCAAAAGAAATTGGCTTCTACTCTATTTCTATTCTATGCCGATGGTCCCGTGCCGATGCCGATTGTCCCAAACTTTGGGAGTCCCCTTATGCCGATTGTCCCAAACTTTGGGAGTCCCCTTATGCCGATTGTCCCAAACTTTGGGAGTCCCCTTATGCCGATTGTCCCAAACTTTGGGAGGAAAAGTCTCTAGAATACTTGGATTGTTTGGTAGTTGATTGGAGCTGTGGCCACAAGGTCGGCCTTAGGCTAAGTCTTTCATAAATAGCGGCTCCATATATGGCATAATTCTAATAGTGGCGATGCCAATGGCTTACATTTCGCCCCTTGCCACCATTTGTCCAACTGGATCGATCGGGGGGACTATTGGGGTTACGGCAGCCTCCGAGATGGCCAAGTGGGGGGAGGGAAGCAACGAGGGGCTGTGATGTTAAACATATCATCTCATCACATGTGAACCATACAAACTTTCTCACATACAAAATACGTGGTTTATTGTCTGGAAAGAAACATGGTTGGGGTTAAGAGTTCTTTCCATACACAAAGAGAAGCTGGCAATTTAGCGTGAAAAATATATAACCCATATTTTTTCTTATTGCACCCAGTTGGTTATAAAAAGTCCATTGTTGTATTTCTTTGAATTGATTTATTCAGAAATGTTTTCTCTTCCCGGTTGTTGTAAGGTATGAGTCGTATGAAAAACGCGTTGAGTCCCGTTACGCTGATGGCCGGGATTCCCCCAAAGGTCCCGAAGGGAGTATCGGGATAATAGGATGCCCTCTGGTTGGATTGAACCCTATATGCATCGTGCTTTGTGGATTTAGGTTCCCCTTCGGTGTTTACACACCTAAAGTTTTTTCTCCATCGGGGCAAGGTGATGAGTTCTTACTCTTAGTCTCCATTATTTTATTGGATTGGAGAACTCGTATATATTTCTGTCTTATCTATTTAACAGTCTTGAACTTCAGTTAAGCTTTTTATTTGGTGAAATTCTACTGTTCTCTAACTTGAATTTCATTAGATTGGAAGTAAATATCCTTAGCAAAGTCATAACTAAAGATACTCGAACCTGAACAGGGGACGAATTTGTAAGGGTGAGGGGTTTCTTTATGTTATGAAATATTGGTGTATCGTCCCGGAGGGATATTTCTATTTTCTTTGAGTTTTCAAAATTGCTGATAGCCAGCTGGTTTGCAAGCTAAAATAAATATCAGAGTATCCTCTACGGAGCATAGCGCAGCTTGGTAGCGTGCCATCTTGGGGTGGTGGAGGTCGTGGGTTCAAATCCCGCTGCTCCGAATCACATATTAAGTTAAGACTTATTAATTTAGTAGAAAGGATAGAATTGTAAAGAAGAGTTCTAGGAGAAAATAGGAACCGAGGTCTTCCCTGTTGGTCATCAATACATGCCGATGGTCCCGTTGTGCCGATGGTCCCAAACTTTGGGAAGAAGAGAGCAGCTTATAGAATAGATTAGAGAGCCACTTTGGCCATGGCCATCGGTGGTATATGATAAATGGTATATGATCAGATATTTCTACATATAGATTTCCTATACTACCATATATACTTAGTAGCTTATTAGGTTATACAATAGGGATTCCCCTATGCTAAAATACTACCTAATTTGCCTACTAAATTGCTAAATTACTTTATTGACGAGCACCGTATAGGAGAGTTTTCAAAAGTCTTGATCTGTTTTTGTTTTTTCTAAAAAAACTTCTGTCTCTTCCCTCCCATCCAGCTTTATGTTTATACTCTCTTCCATCTAAACAAACAAAAACAAATTTGTTCAAAAATCGTATATATTTGATGTATACATAACACCCGAAAGGTATAGTATACGAACCATAAGTTTCGTATAGACAATCTATAAATAGACAGAATAAATATATAGTATATACACTATATTCAACAATAATATATAAGCATTGTTTTTTGTTTTGATATTCCAAGACCAACGAAAGTGGGACTAAATCCCTAAAATTCCCGATGGTCCCGTGCCGATGCCGATGCCGATGGTCCCAAACTTTGCTTTACCGATGCCGATGGTCCCAAAGAAATGGGAGTCCCAAACAAACTTTGGGAGGAGTCCTAAGCTACAACTTTGGGAGGAAAAGTGCGGCTCTTCTTAGAAAACTTATTACACAAACCTGACAACACCAATTTTTTTAGGTTCTTACGGCAAAGCCTTCTGCACTTTTCTTCAGCATCTAAGTCCCCCCATCATAAAACAAAACTTTCCCAAAAACATGCCTGAAAAACAATTGGGGCCATATTTCACAAAACTCTGTATTCAAATAACGGATCCAACATTTGTTTTAGGTTATCATCATGGAATGGACATGTTGCCCCCGTTTCACTAGATGGTCCCCTCCGGGGGGGCTCCGGGATGGTCTGTGGTATCGGCCTATTTTTTTAAGTGGTGCCGGAATTTAAGGATATTTTAGGGCCTGCTTGTTCTCTCTATTAATGTATGATATACTTTCTTTGCACAGTAATTTCATGAAACTCAGGGCGTGTAGCTCAGCGGATTAGAGCACGCGGCTACGAACCGCGGAGTCGGGGGTTCAAGTCCCTCCTCGCCCGTCTATTCGGCAATATCAAAATCTTTGCATTATCCGATTGGATTTAGTCTTGCCATTCACTATTCCTCTTCAGGGCTCGTCGGCCTTTCTTTTGCAAACCATAATGTCTGACAGGCTGTTAGCGCTCTTTCCCCCCAGTTGCTTGTCGTGGAACATTATAAAATCATTGGAAAGGCCATATTATTATACTTGGACAGGATATACCCCTAATTTGATTTGAAGATGGACGCCAGCGTTTATTTACTCAAATATCCATTATTCTGTAAACTGGGATAATGCCGATACCGATGCCGATGCCGACAAATACACCCAAATAAATGCCGATGCGGTCCGGGAGAGGAACCGATGCCGATGGTCCCAAACTTTACTTTGGTAGGAGGAGTCCCAAATTTTCTTTGGGAGTCCCGTGCCGATGGTCCCGTTATGCCGATGGTCCCCAACAAACTTTGGGAGGAGTCCTAAGCTACAACTTTGGGAGTCCCAAACTTCGGGAACTAAATACGAGCCTAAACTCGAACCGGGTTACGATTCGGGCGTCATCCCTAGTGTGATTCCGTCTTTCTTTGGCGCTCAATGATATCGCGTGCAAATTCTATGCCTTCGTTCATAGCATAAAATGGCACTTCCCTAAAGCAAAGGTCCCATAGGGAACTTCGTCCCCGGAGTTCCTCTTTTACTAGCCTATCTGGGCCAGAATATCTGTTAATTCAAAGAGGAAATTTGGCCCAATACTTTTCGGATAAATCATGAAGAGTTTGGGACACTAACAAGCTTACTTCGCGAATTCATCATAGAGAAATCCTTGTACACCCGTCCAGGAAATATGTAGGCGGAATTAGAAAATAGAAATAAAGAAAAATCAATGCCCAGCTGGCTAATAGACACACTGCACTTGTAGGGGTCTCAAAATGAGCCGTAACCAGCAATTGCAATTCTTCCCCAAACTCATCGGCCAGGGACTACAAAAGCTAGATGCGTTAACAACCAAGTCTTCAACGCTACATTTTTCCTCCCAAACCAAAGTTTGGGACTCCCAAAGAAAGTTTGGGACCATCGGCATCGGCACGGGACCATCGGCACTTCAGGGAACTCCCGGCCTTTCCCTTCAGGGCTTAGCTTATTTGTGTAGAATATTCTCTGCCATAATTTTGAGACATATCGCTTCCTCCACCCTATGAAAGGAAAAGAGCCAGGGGCGAGCGGCATCCTACCGCCTACTTGCCCCGCCGAAGCCGCGCGCCTCTCATGACAGAGGAAGAGAGTGGGGCTTATCTTATTAAGTTGGACTAAGATAGAACCAGACATCCCGCTACAGGCCCTTCAAAGCAACTAGGTGTGAACCCCGCTGGAAAGCTTCGGGGTAAGACAATACGTTGTCACATCCCGCCAGGCTCAAAAGTTCGGTTCTACCGTCCTCCACATCCCAACAGGACGCCATCATATCCACGACCGGAAAGATCAACACAGAACTCCACACTTGAAAATCAACGTCCTCTATTGTCAGGTCGCTGGGTATTCGTTCCAGATCAAACCCTGGATCTTGATCTATGCGAACCCATTTGCACTTGCTAACAAAACGAAAAACACCGCGCCACACTAACATAAACGAATCCATTTCAAATTGGACGAAGTCCAAGGCTTTCACAAGATGCACTGATAACCTCTATGTTGCCGTAGACGAAGTCGCAAAAAGAAAATGGTTCCAGCTGGACAGATAAATATAAATAAATGGAAGTCCCGTACTTCGTCCCGAAAAAATCTTTGAGTTCACAAAATGAATGAATGTCTGTGATTTCGGATCCCGGGGAACGGGCTATAGTATAAATATGGGAAGCAAACCAAGCATCCAATACAATATTCACCCAAGGTAACATACGGACTTCACCGCCGGTCCCCCCTTGGGTATATATAGACCACGGGCGCAATTTGTTTTTTCTCCATTTTTGTTTGTAAACCTCCTTATCCAAATCCAATTTAGAAGATTCTTATTATTTCAACAAATGGGATAGGTATTCTCCGGGCCACATGGTCCCTCCGGGACGATTCTCATTTGGCACGCGATAAACATACCTTTATTCTATAATTATATTACAATATATATCACCAACAGACGTCATATTATACTAGTGTGCCTCAGTAGCTCAGTGGTAGAGCTGTCGACTCTTAATCGATTGGTCGTAGGTTCGAGACCTACCTGGGGCATCGCATAAGCCGTGGGGCCTGTTTCCCTTACGGGACCATCTCCCTAAAGCATCGGGGGAAGATGATGACAAATTCTACCTTCATGGTCCCACAGCTGAGACTAACGCCTATGAGAAGATGTTCTCCCCTGAGGGAAGGGTCAGCTTGACACGGGAGGGGATCGGTCCGAAGGAGTCCGAAGGAGGATAGGCCCCTGGAGGCGGCGGTATACATACGGGAATCTTGATTAGAGTCATTAATGGCTTTGTGGTAATGGTAACAAGAAATCAAAGAATAGTGAGTAACTCTTCCGTAGACGACTGCTTAATAAAAAGGTCAATTTATGTTATGGGAGGAAGTTTCATCCCCTTCCATATGCAAACAACTGGGAAGAGTAGACGATATGCACCTGTTAGCCTTTAGAAAGTAGCTATAAAGAAAAAATAGAACTTGAATCCATATCTTTTCTCTTTCTGCTATCTCAAAACACCGATGCCGATGCCGATTGTCCCAAACTTTCTTTGGGAGTCCCTACAATTTTGGCAGTCCCTACAGCTTTGCCGATGTTCCCAAACAAACTTTGGGAGGAGGAGTCCTAAGCTGCAACTTTCTTTGGGAGTCCCAACCTTTGGGAAATGAAATAGTGAAGCCCTATTTGTTTTGTTCCCATCCGTAAAGAGGCTTATGGGATTGACACTAAGGGGGTGTACTGGATACACTAGTGACAATCATCTTGATTGATGCTTTGGTTTGAAGGGGGTATAGCTCAGTTGGTAGAGCGCCGCCCTTGCAATTGGGTCGTTGCGTTTGCGGGTTGGAAGCTTAGCTTGCTAAGCGGTAATGATAGTATTGTTTACCGAAACCGATGGCTAACTTCTTCCCAGAAATGGGTAGGAGGACTGGAACATGCCATTCAAAACTCTGCCTCTTGTCTCAAGGTGTGTGATCAAGAGCGCAGGAAAGGTAAGATGGGCACTTGGTTAGACCCGCGACGGGTCGTACATGGCCTACGGCTGGAGTTGGCGGCTCTCCTAGGGTTATCTCACCTGTAGTCCCTAGGGAAGAGAATTGAGCTGGTCCTTGCGAACAGCTTAATACACTATCTCTCTTCATCCCTCCGGGCACAAGTTGCATTTATTCGGAGTGATAAGCCATGGACCGATCCCATCATAACCACCCCGCAGGAACTCCGAGATCACCCCATCGCCGATGGCAGGGTCACAGACCGACCATAGAACCCATGACCGATGGCCATGCACAGTGAGGGTCGGAGAGGGGCCCCTGATGACAATCTTCTCGCCCTTACCAGGGGAGAAATCAGGGTTGCCCCTTGGAGAGCACAGTACGATGAGAGTTGTAGGCTGTGTTCGGAGGGGAGTAGTTTCCTGCCGTCGGCGACTCTTGGCCTCGATGGAAAACAGAGTCTAATCTAAGTTACCATCGAAATCGGCGTGCATAAAACGACTACTTACCCTGTGGCGGATGTCAGCGGTTCGAGTCCGCTTACCTCCAGCCGCTAGAGATTTCTTGACCTACGGCAAAACCTATCAATACCGTAGGTGGATGCTGAAAATCCCTTTTTTTCTAGTTTTGTGTAGTATTAGCACTGTTCGAATTATTGAGGTTTAAATGAAGAAGGGCTTATGGTGGATACCTAGGCATCCAGAGACGAAGAAGGGCGTAGCAATCGACGAAATGCTTCGGGGAGCTGAAAACAAGCATTGATCCGGAGATACCCGAATAGGGGAACCTATTTGACTGTCTGCTGAATCCATAGGCAGGCAAGAGATAACCTGGCGAACTGAAACATCTTAGTAGCCAGAGGAAAAGAAAGCAAAAGCGATTCCCTGAGTAGTGGCGAGCGAAATGGGAACAGCCTAAACCGCGCAAGCGGGGTTGTGGGAGAGCGACACGAGCTAAGAGTTACTAGGCGAAGCAGCTGAATCCTGCACCTTAGATGGTGATAGTCCAGTAGCCAAAAGTGTCTCTAGCTTACGCTCTAACCCGAGTAGCATGGGGCACGTGAAATCCCGTGTGAATCAGCGAGGACCACCTCGTAAGGCTAAATACTCCTGGATGACCGATAGTGAAGTAGTACCGTGAGGGAAAGGTGAAAAGAACCCCCATCGGGGAGTGAAATAGAACATGAAACCGTAAGCCTCCAAGCAGTGGGAGGAGAATGGAATCTCTGACCGCGTGCCTGTTGAAGAATGAGCCGGCGACTTATAGGCAGTGGCCTGGTTAAGGTTTTCCGGAGCCGTAGCGAAAGCGAGTCTTTCTAGGGCGAATGTCACTGTTTATGGACCCGAACCCGGGTGATCTAACCATGGCCAGGGTGAAGCTTGGGTGAAGCCAAGTGGAGGTCCGAACCGACTGATGTTGAAAAATCAGCGGATGAGCTGTGGTTAGGGGTGAAATGCCAATCGAACTCGGAGCTAGCTGGTTCTCCCCGAAATGCGTTGAGGCGCAGCGGTTGACTAGACTGCCTAGGGGTAAAGCACTGTTTCGGTGCGGGCTGCGAAAGCGGTACCAAATCGAGGCAAACTCTGAATACTAGGCAAGAACATTGGTCAGCCAGTGAGACGGTGGGGGATAAGCTTCATCGTCAAGAGGGAAACAGCCCAGACCACCAGCTAAGGCCCCTAAATGACCGCTAAGTGGCAAAGGAGGTGAGAGTGCAAAGACAGCCAGGAGGTTTGCCTAGAAGCAGCCACCCTTGAAAGAGTGCGTAATAGCTCACTGATCGAGCGCTCTTGCGCCGAAGATGAACGGGACTAAGCGGTCTGCCGAAGCTGTGGGATGTCTATAATTTATTGACATCGGTAGGGGAGCGTT